ATGCAGGAAGGGGTGCTCCTAGGTGTGTGTAGGAGTTGTGTTTGTTCGCGAGAATGGATTCCTCGTCAAGTCAGTTTGGAGGGTGTGGACACACTTGCGCGAATTCAGGTAACGGCTACAAGGAAGAAATCGAAAGGAAACAGTACCCAACCAGGGATGGACGTAAACTCGTAAGCTACCGAGGGTAGGGATAATCGTCCAGGTCTTATTGTGAAACAAAAAAGCCGCCCCGCCACAGCTTTAGGGTTGGTTCCTCTGTCGTCACCGGGGAGCTCTTGGCGAGGAGACCGACGGATAAGTTGCTAAAACAAACGGGAGGGGAGGATCGACCCGTTCAGTATAATTCCGAAGAAAGACTGTTGGCAGCAGGTGGAGACATTGGAGCGACCCCCTTCCAATCAAAAAAGGAAATGCGGGCAGGGTAGAGCTCAGCGGAGTGTTCGAGAATAGGGTAAGGTCCTGTCCTTAAGATTCAGATAAAAAAAGAGTTCTAAACCTTGTTCAAGTGCTGCGTACAAGTTCCGGCCAGGATGATTGGGAAAGATCAAACCAATTTGAACCGCTCACATCACAGCACAGTAGTAGTAGCGTAAAGGCCGTAAGTCGGGGAGCGGCCATAACATAAGGCTATTACTTTCACATCTCTCTTACGATATCCATAGATATAACGAGAGAGAGATCCGCCTGCGTGAGCAACCCGACGGTGCGTTACATGTGCTCTACAGGCCGCACTCCATCTTTCTTCCCAACGAGCCCATTTCCTTTTTGATTTGGAAGACGGGCCTTACGTTCGGTTCGAAAGGCATGGTTTTGAGTATGTCTGCAAATCCCCTGCTTCGAAATGCTAGCTAGTGAGCGGTTCTTTCGGGCGGGAAGCAGGCCGGGCCCTACGAGCGGGCATCTCCCGCAACGCAAGCAGCATTGTTCGCCACTACCCGAAAAGCAAAAGATTCGAGAGTCCAGGCTGAAAATACATGCATAGATAGTGGGCTAATGACAAGGGCCGACGACGGAAGCTCGGGACGGAGCCGTATGATGCGGAAGTCTCACGTACGGTTCCCTGAGAAGGGAGTGGCTACCTACTGGAGCTTCGACCAACCACTACCGGTCAATTCTGCTTTGGGGCCACCCCTTACTCTACCATTATTATAGGGGTATGGGGTTCGAGACAAAGAAAGATCAAGGCAGCATATCAGTTTTTCCTTTATACTTTACTTGGATCTGTTTTTATGCTATTAGCTATTCTGTTGATTCTTCTCCAAACAGGAACCACCGATTTACAAATCTTATTAACCACAGAATTTAGTGAGCGGCGCCAAATCTTTTTATGGATTGCTTTTTTCGCCTCTTTCGCTGTCAAAGTTCCTATGGTACCAGTTCATATTTGGTTACCCGAAGCTCATGTAGAGGCACCCACGGCAGGATCCGTTATCTTGGCAGGAATTCTTTTAAAATTGGGAACTTACGGGTTTTTAAGATTTTCAATACCCATGTTTCCTGAAGCGACACTTTGTTTCACTCCTTTCATTTATACTCTAAGCGCGATTGCTATAATATATACTTCCTTGACCACTTTAAGACAGATCGATCTTAAGAAGATCATTGCTTACTCCTCAGTAGCCCATATGAATTTTGTGACTATTGGTATGTTTAGTCTGAACATACAGGGAATTGGAGGTAGCATTCTACCGATGTTAAGTCATGGACTGGTTTCTTCAGCCCTTTTTCTATGTGTTGGTGTTCTATATGACCGACATAAGACTCGACTTGTTAGATATTACGGGGGTTTAGTGAGCACCATGCCGAATTTCTCGTTAATTTTCTTCTTTTTCACTTTAGCCAATATGAGTTTACCTGGTACTAGCAGCTTTATCGGGGAATTTCTCATCTTAGTAGGAGCTTTCCAAAGAAATAGCTTAGTAGCCACATTAGCAGCGCTGGGGATGATTTTAGGCGCGGCCTATTCCCTTTGGCTATATAATCGTGTGGTTTCTGGAAATTTAAAACCCGACTTCCTCCATAAATTCTCCGATCCAAATGGCAGAGAAGTTTTCATATTTATACCCTTTCTTGTTGGAGGGGCGACCGTCCGTTAAACTACCAAAGAAAAAAGGGTAAACCAATGTGATCATGACATTGTAGGTGCTTGCGATGGGACGGATGCGACTTCCCGTTCTTGGTTTGGGTGGCATAGCCCGTTGCTCCAGTCCCCCCCCTTTTTTGTTTGATCCATTTCTTGTTTCTGACGGGCTTGACTTTACTAATAAAATAAGGCTCGCGCAGGGGCGCTCACGTTTTTTAGCTGAGCCGTATGAAGTTGGGTGAGACCGAGAGAAAGAAAGGACGGAGGTTACCCTGGTAATGGCATTTCTCGACCGTGTCTCCGAGGGACAGTTGAACGAGCGACTCATGAATGCTGCCAGATCGAACGAGCCAATAACTCGAACGCCTTCGGTCTGTTTTTTGAGCAAGAATCACAGCGTTACCTTACCTTCACCATGATACGGACTCCAAGTTCTTATGGCAGAGCACGAGGAAGGGCAGCTTGATGATGATGAGAATAGAAACCAGAAGCACGACCGGAGTCTTCGTGGTCCAAGATAATAAAACCATCAATAAGAGTAACGTAAGCATGAGACTTTTTGGTAGTACCGGTGAACCAGATGGCCGCGGCGATAGAATCTGGGACGGAGGACTCATAGTATCTCTAACGATCTGGCAAAAGCGAAAGACCCCCTAACGTAATTCGAATGGAGGCTGACTGCTGAGCCCACTCTGGCCTCGAAGGGCAAGCCCCTGTGGTTTCGAGCTGGAGCTGCCATTGCTTATGGCGTTAGCAATGGGAGGGGCCCCAGCAGAGAGAACAGTAAGGATAACGAGCGCTCCGCCCGCTGACTTTAGGCAGGAGCAGCGGGCAAGTGCTTGGTAGGCTAACAGCCCAGTGAACCGGGAAGAGCACTCGACGAAAGGAGGACACAAACAGCAAGTACGAGAAATTGGCCCTGCTCCGCTTTCAACAAAGCTTTGTGACCCCTGGAGGTCAAACCAATGGAAGTCGGGGCTCGTCCCTGGTCAATATTGGATCAAAGAATAGGAGGCCGTAGCGCTGACCTCTTTTTTTATTGATTCAATACACGCGGGAGGTCGTACAGTTCCCTACCGAGACAACAGAAACTCTCAACGGATGCGCGCTGGGCATACTTCTGTAATGCGTCTTTCTCGTGGCGGAAACAGAACAACAGGGAAAGACCCGGCCGACCTGCCCAGGTCGCCTTGGCGAGCTTTATTGTTGAGAGACTGGGGAGTAAAAAGACTTCCGTTTCCGTTCTTGGTTTGTGGTCTTCGACCCCTCTCGATCTTTTTCGTAGTTGGGAAGAGGGAAGGAGTCTAAATCAATGGACAAACATGAACCATCATGGATGGACGTTGCACATGACACGATCAATTCGACTCAAGGTCCGGCGCGTCTATTTGTTGCTTACTCCCCGTTTAGCGAAGGAAAAGGGCAGGGCTCTTTTTTCGTAGTAATAGTGGGCGGGTCTCATGAGATCTATGCCGGCCGCCGGAATCAAACGAAGGTCGAAGGACCGGCCGATTGATTAAGGGACATAGCTAAGCCCTCGCCTGGCGCCATTCCCCGACCTAGCAGCAGACGGGCGGGCCGTGCCTGAATTCAGACCAGACCAGACTTTTCTTTCTTTGAGCTGCTCCCCCGTTGAACAGAGTTAGGTTATTTGCCTCTACGGAAGAAGTGTACTTTGTACCGTCCGGAGGTCATATAGATCGGAACCCGGAGCGATAAGAACGAAAGGGTTGGTGTGGCCACAGCGGAAACTACTGGCACTTCAAAAGGTGGCGATTTTAAGGTAGTTCACTTAAAACTTGCATTCATTAAGGAAAGGCCTTCGCATTCCTAATCCGGTAGGGCCGGGCAGCTTTGTTTGCCTGCGCTTGGCGAATCGCATCCCCGCGCAACGACATCGCTCTTTACCGTTCTCGCTCAGTGTTTGCAACGGCTGGGAAGGCAGTCGTAGAAGCGAAGCCTATCGCCCCGCCGACCATCAAATACGAGTAAAGGCCCCTTCTCAAAAATTGGATGGAATGGCCCACCCCACCCAAGAGCGCTTATGTCATATGGTCATGGCTGGAAACAATCCTTATGGTTTTGATATCCGGTAGGAATAATAAGAATCAAAGTCCAGGTTGGTTGGTGAGCCTAGTGAAAGGAAACTTTCTAGCTTGGTTCGGAGAGCACTTGTTGGGTTAAAGATTTTTTTTGCGTTATGTTATGGCCTAAATGCTGAACTATTGACTCTACTTGTTCGGATGGGTGTTCACCCCAAAGTGTTCCCGGACCGCATGCATACATCCGTAAGTAACTTAGTGCAACATGGAAAATTTCATTGAGAGGAATCAGCAAAGAAAATAAAAACAGGTAAATGTTTGTGTATTTGAAAGATTTTCCTCGGGCTGAAGAGTGTCCACATGAGTTCGTTAAGTAAGGCCTTCTTCGGGATGAATCGACTGGAAATCTGACGATTACAAGAAGACTCACTACTCAATTCGAAGGCGAAACCCCTTGCAAGAGAACAAGCGTAAAGGGCAATTCCAATTTCATCGAAGCGGAAGAGTCAAGGAGGACTTTCTCTTGACTGGCTTTCGGTGATGCCAGAAGTCGTTTCGATATTCGATTTTGGGACGAGACGATAAAGAAGCATAGTTAAAGTTAATAGATTCATTCCTTGTCTAAAGATAGGCCGACAAGAAAGACATTACTAGTTGGAGGAATCCTATCTTGAACAAGGAACTCAACTCGAGGATCAAAGTCGTGGAAATTTGTCCTCAATTTTGATCCAGATTCTTCTTTGCAAAACGGAAGGGCATTCCATCCTGCGTTGGCAATTATGGCTTCTTTGAGTCCGTTCTTTTGCAACCAAATGCATTCCTCTTTCGCACAAGAATGAAAAAAAAAAAAGAGCCTTTTTAGCAGTGGTAACCACCGGATTCAAAGAATCTCCCTCTCGCCGTCACAGGGAACTGGTTGAGAAAAGGGGGGGAGATGTTTTTTATTTTGCCAAAAGGAAAAAAGATCTCCTAGAAGACTCGATCAAAGTCAGAATCTATGAGTGACAGCTCGAAGAAAGGGCCCAACGTCTGGAAAGTGAATCAAACCGGATGGTCCTACCTTAGAAGCAAGGAGAGGGACCAGAGAGAAGCGGTTCTCAGTTGTAGACTATGGGAGCAGCAGTCACAGTGACGTCTTATACAGCCGAACTCACACACCTTAGTCTTTTTTCCACCATCCTCTGCCGTAGCAGAAGCAGCAGCGGTCGGAGACCTAAGAAATGGGGTACCCTTTGGGAGGTGGGAAACAAAGATTCTCTTTAGTCAAATAGGTAGGCAGTTTTCGAGCGAGGGATGAAATTCTCGACTGACAAGGTACGTAGTTCTAAGATGGAAATAAATAAAACTCAAAGTCTGACCTAGGGGACTGCTACCTACTAAGCCGAGCCTGCAGTTGCACAAACTTCAGCTTACCATACTTCTGCAACTGAAATGAATTACAAATGCTGTGGAACCTGTCGAGGCTGGTCAAGATCAATAGGCCAATATTCCTTCTGTTTGTGTAAATTGACTCAATCTATGGAGTTCTTTTTCCCTCCGGCCAGCGGGGCAGTTAGAGTCCGTCCCTGATCTCAACTAGCACTAGCCTTCGTGTTAATAAGTGTAACTGAACGTCAGCTAAAGGCACGTAGTTACTCGAGCTAAGCTATAGGGTCTATGTTAATAGAGCTCGACTGTAAGTAAAGGAGAGGAAGAAACTTTATCTCCAGCTCAATCACCAGCACGTAAATAGAATATATTCCACTTCTATGCTCTATTTCTATTTCTTGTTTACTCCGTTCCACTCGCTTGTGAGCTCGTTTGGGAAGCGTTATCATTCAACATGCTTTCTTAGCTGTATCTAGAATGATACTGATTCTCTTCTTATTACAGCTTAAGTGCATTTTCTATATAAGATAGAATCTCATGCATGCTTGGAAGTTAGGTTACTCTAAAGGATTTTCTTAGGTGCTAGAAGCTGCTTGAGGACTCGCTAACCTTACTCTTCCTTATCCAGTGAAAGATTCATTTTTTGAGTTAGATCGAGTGGAATCTTTCCGAGAAGAGGTGCCAATCCAGGCTAACTAGTATGAGTTCCCGCCTTTCCCTGCTTTGAGCTTGAACGTGGCACTAAAGCTGAGCTCATGAAAGAGACTTCAGGTTATAAAAATCTTTCCTTTAAGGCTAGCTCATTTCCCGATTCGAGGACTTATTACTACTTCATTCTTGCAAGCCCACACCGAGAAGAGAATTGATGCAGACCAATACTAAACACTGTAAGCTGTCCCGCCTATTTTGAATCTTCATCCCTTACCGGCTTGTTAGGCTTCGGAATCAAGTAGCGAGATATAGGTGAAACCGAAAAGTCGAAGCAGAAAGCTCGTACTTGATTCGCTCTCTTCCCTTTGCCTGACCCTGGATATAAATAAGACGGATATCCCTCTCTCTAACTGATGAGCTAGGAAGATTCTCTACTATACTCATAGTATAGAGAGACCGGCTCTTGGGATTGATTTCCGGGGTTTAGGAGTACTGGACTGAACATCCAAGGTTCCTGGAGGTTGTTAAGGAGGCCTGGACTGCGGTAAAAGGGGGAAATTATTTCATTGTTGAAGGATCCCACGTGCCATTGATTTAGCTGAATTAGCTCTTTTCATTGGAAAAATCTCTTTCCGGTGAATTATGTACTTTGATTTTTACAATGGGCTCCCGGAAGAGATACTCACGGCCCATCCCATGCTGTCTCACCAACCCTCCCTTTACTTAATGCAGTCTCCGGTTATTAAACCGATTGAAAGCTAGGCCCCAAGGTACCATTTCTTTCGTTATTATTATGGTCTTTCATCCGCTGCAGTCTTTCCACCCAGATCGATAAGATCTCACCCAAGACTGATACTGATTCTGAAGCCGAGGTTCGAGATGTGACGGCTTAGACATTCTACTTGATTCTCAAAAGTGCTGTTTAAGAACATGACGCCTTGCTCTCTCAAACACCTGACTACTAGTCATTTGAATGGCAAGATTAATAAAAAAAATCATATTTTATTGAAACGAGGAAAGATGATGTTCTTAGCTCGACCCATAGGGAAAGGTAGGAAGAGAGGGATGAAATTCTCGACTGACAAGGTACGGAGTTCTCGACTGTAAAGGTGAGGATGGAAGACTTAGCAACTTAGCAATTACGTAAGCTTTTGAATTACAAGTAATTCTTACGGCTTTGGAATACCATATAGTTGCAAGCAAGAGCAGAGCGAAGGTTCGGAGATCTCGAGCGAAGCTTTAGGGTTGTACTGAGCGGACTAAGGAATAGAGTTGAATAAATAGTGACACGACTTCTCCTATTTTGCCAACGTTGGCTATTTCTGGTCTGAATGTTATTGATTCCCGGTTATAAAATGAGATTTTCTTTAGTAAAAGATGCCGTAGAATCTTGATCTTTTGTGAGAAAGAAGAAAGAAGTAAGAGTTCAGGCTCAAGGAACGTAGTAGCTCGAGCAAAGCTTTAGGGTATTTCCAGCTCTAGTTATCTTGAATTAAACATCTTTCTTCTTTACGCTTTTTAGTTTACTTTTAGCATTCCTTTCATCTGCCCTAGGCAACTTTCTTTCTTATCTTAAGATATTCTATATCGAGTTACCGTCGCATCAATAGGAAGCACCGGTTACGAGAGCTTTTTAAGCAAGAGCGTCTGATTGAACAAAAGCCATTCTTGAACAAGGGCTATAGCACCAGCTTCCCCCTGATCTGACTAATCTTTCTCATTTTCCCGGGATTATTAGATGCGGATTACCGATCCGCGGGATAATAGCTCGTCACTTACCTGAAAGCCAATAGTGGGACATGCCCAGAATCAGTTGTGCGTCAATCTCCTCTTCCCTTTGCAATTGAAGAAGAAGAAAGTCGGTTCAAGACAGAAGCAAATGAAATAGAATAAGATAAGATGCCATAGAATTGGATGGCAGGTAATCCCCGAAAGGAAATAAAATCAGGTAAAAAAGGCAAGGCAAAAAAGGGCAAGAAGGTCCTTCCCTAACCCTAACGAGGAGAGGACAAGACTAGCTACTTTCTCTAAGGTGCAACCTTTTCTGTCCATGTCCATCTCAGAGCCTATCCCATCACGGGGAAGGGGGAAGAAGGACCTATTTACTTCGAAAAGAGCTGCTAAGGGAAGGGCCATGAATGTCCACCCTCTTATTCTACTAATGAATCCTTTTGAATGCCAAATGCCACAGGATCTGATCCAATATCCACGAAAGGAAAGGACATTTAGTCCGCTCTTAGGGGAATAAGCGCTGTGAACGAGCAGTAAGGATATCCACGAATAGGACAAATGCTATCGAATAGGCTGTGAATGCCCTCTTTGGACGAATAGGAACAGAATCCCCTTAAAAAGGTAGACGACTTCTCCCTTACCTTGCCGGAACGGGAAAGGGCTCTGAAGCTTTGCTTGTTTGCTTTGTTCCTTATAGCACTGTGTCAAGTTCTCCTTTCATTGGTCTCGGGTGAAGTATCTGTTATAAGCGAATCTTTCCTTCCTTGGCGGATGGTGGCATACTCCCTTCTGGCCTATCCAAGTTCAACTTCTCATTCTAAAAAAAGAGAAAGGGCGATAGCTTTCAATAATCCTTCTCTCATTCGGAGGGGCTTTCTCTCCTCAAAGGCTCCCCTTAGAGTGGAAATTTCCCTGGCTAGCGCCTGCAGAGTGTAAGTATAGAGCAGGGTCCTCATTCCAGTGATTTTCATCTCCGGACAAGAGAAGACGAAGATTGAAAGCATCGGCTAGGCCTTTCTTTCTCTGATTAATTTCCTGTTCAAAGACTGAGCTAAGAACGGATCGGAGAGGGTTACCAAGTTGAGTAGAGGGATGTGTTGAAGGGAGCAAAAGTACTGAAATGAAGGATATGGCTAAGTTTATTTAGTTGTTTAGTTTTCTGAGCCCCCTTATTGTATGTGCTAGGGTAACTAAGCTGATGGTCGTAACCGTGGGATCTTCTCCAAAGTGTATCAAAACACTAGGAAGCACGATACCACGTCCTGCTTTAGGTTGTGTCAAACCTAGAGCAGACACCAAGAAATCTGTACCACTGATACCACCCAATACATAACCTCCTAAAGGGAGGCCGGTACCAACGTCCAAGATAGGTACTCGGAAATTGATACCCTTTACCGTCGTAAATCTTTCACTGAAGACCAAAACGAACCAACTGAGGATTGGTCCGATCGATCTTCCATTTCCGATTAACGACAGGTGCATTAAAGAAGTCTTCGATTCCGTAACCATTCCAAAAATTGACTAGTCTATCTTGAATTTTTTCATCTTTTACATTATCATACATTGGTCGCAACCAATATTTGTGTGACATTTCCCGCATCCATTTTTATCCACCGAGTAATAACGTTGGCTTTCCCAGAAATGCGATTCCTTAGGAATATGAATTGAGATAACTTATCGGTAATCTAACATTAGATTACTTAAAAGAAAAAAATAAGAGTTTTATTCTTTCTTATAGCCTTTGTGCAAAATAACCCCACATTGCTTACTTCACTCTCCGTAGGGAAAGATTAAGAATGAATATTCCGGAGAATCAATACTTGTACCCGTACCCTAAAGCTTTTTCTTTTTCCCGCTTCGAGTAAGCAATTGAATACAAACAAGACAAGTGAGCCATAGGCAAAGAGGAAGACTGCTATATTCGCTACTGAGAAACCGACGTTTAATGAGTCATATGGGGAATATCCGAGGACCTGAAAAGGCCTTCGAAAGCAATGTCTTCGTCTTTTTCCACTGGCCTTTCTGTCCTCTTCGCTGTAGCTCGAGCTACATAGTAACCTTAGTCAATCAATCAAATAGGCCAACAAAGTGGATTTAGCCGGGCTATCTCTTGAAAGTCTTAACTCGTGGACAGCAACTGCAGGCTACTCATTCCCATACCATATGTAATGGGAAGAACTGTAACAGCACCGAGATAAGATAAAAGGGAACCAGTATTTCCATCTCCTGCGCGTATAGTAAGCTCTTCAAACCTTTCATACCTATCCCAGGAACTGAACAGCAGGACTAAAGGGCTTTACCTAAGCTTTTGAATAGAACTCAGTAAAGAAAGAATTCCCTCTTCTCTAAAGCAAGCAAGGTAGGAAGGAAGACGCTCTCCCTAAACCATGATATGAGGTCTAGAAAAGAAAGGCCAACGTTGGCTATATAGATCAATTCTCTTCCAGCGCTTACGCTTGTTCGGAAAAGAGGCTGTAGCCCGAGATTTTCTTACTGAAGGTATTCTTTGTAGTAAACTAGATCCCAGCAGACACAAGACCAACGAAAACGGGATTGTATTGAGCTATAGGCACGTTCGGAGATGCTCTTTAGAAGCGATAGGAGCGAGATGGCCAGAAGCGAAGGACTGGAATAGCCCTTAACTCCTCTTCACGCAAGGCGCACTCGAATGATTCATGAAATGGATCACGGAAGAGGACGTATACGAGATGAATGATTTGTTCATTATATGAGTGGAAAGACAGGGAGAAAAGCATTTCTTGTTTTCCAGTTCCACCGCTTTTCGGGACAAAAGAAGAGCAATAAGAAGCCCAGCCTTGATTGTTTTAGCTTCAAGTCTCTCAAGCAGAGAGAAAGCCCTTGTTCAAGCTTAGAGCAAAGACCAATGAAAAGTGACAGACAAGAGTATAGAGGTCTCCTAGGCTCGCTAATGACTAGCCCATCCTCATCATTATAACCTTCCCTTTCCCATGGCATACATAATACATAATGGATATGAAGCTTTGGGTGGTGCATTAAGATAAGAACTTTAGAATAAGCTTTTCACTTCACTTAATCAAAGGCAAGGAAATTCTTGATCGGAGCATAATATGCCTCTATCACTGTCTTCCTTTACACCCGGAAAGTCCTATCTACGAATTCCGGGTTAGATTCTGTATTCCTTATCTTTGCGTACGATTCGTAGCATTAAATTGATAATGTAGATTGAGCTCGCATCCGAACAACATCTTGTTTAATTGAACACTAAGCCAAACTAGAACTAGATAGATTATAGGCAGTGATGCAAACTAAAGCTCCCTTAATCATACGAAAGCTATGAGAATCATAATTCTCGGATAACAAGGAAAAGGGGAGTGAAAGGGAAGGCATGGATGTCAAATCCGAAGAGAATGAGACCCAATCCACCTCGAAAGCGCGAACCATTGTTCCAAAGATCGGAGAATATAGGGAACCGGAAAAGCGAAACCTTGTCAGGAAGAAAGTGAAGCTGGTTTATTTGGTAGGCCAACAAGGCAAGGCCCTGAAAAATGAGCAAAGATTGACGATGAGAGGGCATAGGCAAAGCAGGCACATCAACAAGTTGATTCGGTTAGTTAAAACTCATAGGATGACCTGTTGACTATCTTGTTAGTCTTCCGGTAGGAATACCGAAAATCTTTCATGATGAGCGTCAAAGACTCAAAAGCTCACGCACGATCTACTGATTATGACGCATAATCGCGTTCAGGGACAGGCTTTCTCCCCAAAGCATACTTTTGCTTGCTCGGCATAGCACAAGCTGATCACACTGTGACTTCGAGCACTTCGGAGGAAGCGCGCTTAACAAATTCCTCAGCGCTTTAAGCAAGATTCGGAACTTTAGTTTAGTTAGGGTCCTCGTTTCATCCGCCCTTTATCTTCCACTTATTGAGCCAGAGTAAAGGCCACTAAGGACCTCGAGCCAACTTTAGTCTGCGAGGTTCGTGTGTCAAGCAAGTTTTGAAAGAGGCTTCATAGTTTTTTTAGTAAGAAGTAAGAGACCGAATATACTCTGATCGCTCACCTACTAAAGGGCTGCCCTTCCTCTTTGCTCAGTTTCAATAGGAGTGATAATAATATACTGATGCTCTTATTGTCACGTGGGCACACTGGTTTAATGAGACCGCCAAGGCCCCTAAAATAGGTAAGGCATAAAACGAGACGAGGTTCAAAATCGAAAATCTGTAGTAAAAGGGGAATCTTTTTATTATTTAGATTGTGACTGGGCACCACATCGGTGTAGGTATCTTTCAAAAAGAGGGCGGAAAGTCATTCTACGGAACAACCTGCTTGCTAAATTTTGACTTCTTGAAAAAATCATGTTCTCTACATTTATTCTATACATAGAATATATATGCTATGTGAGATTCTTTTATGTTAATAAAAAGAAATAACGAATCTGTTTGAATGAATTTTTTCAATTTTCTAAAAATGATCTTATATAGGGGTTTACTTGAGGCTTCCGATTCTCATGAGCCGGCCAGGCCGAATTTTTTATTTTAGGATTCCAGGATTACTAACCTTCTAAGTGGAGGCCTGAGTGTAATGCAGAATCCGTTGTTGGAGGTCTTGTTGTGTGAGGCGGATCCTCTAGGACTTTTCTTCATATGATTGTTGAGTCATAAGTGAGAGTGTGATAAGGGCTCTATAAGAGTCCGATGTGTCTGGCTTCATTTGCTCGTGGCATTTCATTCCACTCCTATACTAAATAGAATACTCAATTTAGTTTGTTTCTTCACTTGATTAGTAGATTAGTCGTATTTTTAGTTGGTAGGTCATCACTATTCTATTATCTCCCATTGACCCTTTTCTATCTCATGCCTGAAAGAGAGGCCAGAAAACAAACCATGATCGAATTATACAGTTTGTTATATATAGCATATAGCAATAGCAGATAGAAATGGGCACCGCCTAATTCTTCTCACTAATGATCATACGAAACAGCTGATGATGACACGAGGCTTGTATTGTATATGATATATACATGTTAAATGAATGTTTCGGAGAAAGGATTTTATACTTTAACCTTAAATTTAAAAGTGAAAAGAAAACTTTATCTACTCCGGGAAGATAAAAATCGTATGAACTAAACTAATGATCAGACCAAGGGTGGCTGGTAATGCCATGATACAAGTCGGAAAAGCCGATCACATTTATAAAAAATAAAAAAGAAAATGGAAAGGCTTGAAAGGAGCGAGCTTGTACATATGGTTTTCCGCAGTCAAACAAATAACTTACGACATTAGTGAAATAGGGTAAAATCTAAGGCCATTGAAATTGTCTTTTGGAATGAATGAAATGCCACTTATCCGGATACGGGAGTGGGACTATAAGAAAAGCATTGACCCTTTAGCTGCTAACTTCCCTTTCATCCCCTCATTGTAAGGATTCCATTCGTTGTCAGTCTTTCGACTGGTCCAAGCTATGCCTCTTAAAGAGGAGGTTTGATAAAAAATGCATTTATGTCCGAAACTGTACTTCTGTTTCTATTCTAGAGTGCTCAAAGGCAAGTAGAATAGCGATAAGACTGCGGGGACCTCTATGATACCTCTTCTTTACTTATTCTTTACTTTAGTATAAGTATATATTTAATATTAATACTTAGGGCTAAGTTGAGGATGATAGCAGATTAATCGGATTCAAAACCAAAAGCTATTGCCCATTAGCCACCCGTGAATGGCGATAGACCCCTTAACCTCGATCTGATGCCATTAGTCCGAGTCGAGGAAAAGGAGATTACATAAGGGCGGCTGTTATAAGAACTCAACTCACTAAGACGATGCGGGAAATGGGCCTCCACCTGAAAAACTTCATCTGAGTCTATAACTTTCAGGCTAGTTGTTAGAATAAATTCAGTAAGAAAGAAAAAGGCAATGCACCTTAGACGACACCTACTCCTATATATATACATTATATAATATATACATTTCCTACTGCCACAGCTTACGGAAGGAATGCAAGACTTCCCTCTTTTCCCTGAAGAAAGAAGGTTTCAATTTCATTCAACCAACTATCTGCTTCAAAAAGATAATTCACTGTGCTCATTCTATAGATACTGTAGAACACCTACATATAATATACATAGGTATGCCTATCTTTTTATTTATCTCAATATATTAAGATATCTTATGTCTTTTGATCAAATTATGTATCAGTACAACCGTAATGTGGATGACTCTAAACCATTGGGACTGGAGATTGACTTGGGGAACCTCTTTATTATTCATTGCAATGGATAGGGATAGAGGATAGATTTTGTGCTTTCTGCCATGGATAACCTCCCTCCATCCGTCGGAGGCGGTAGAAGCACTTTAGGCCTTTCGCAACGATCGCTTATGGATTCCTCCCCCAGCTCCAGAGCCTGGGCCTGCTCTGCCTTCTAACTTTCGGAGTAGGAAGCGACGGCACGTAGCTAAAAAGTGACACTGGGAAAGATGTCTAAGCGGTATTGGATTTTTGATTGATTGGAAGTTGGGAGAAATATGAAAATGGTGAAGTAAAAAGACATCCTGTTGCCGGTGTCGGATGCGAAAGAATCTATCCCCGAGGGCAGTTCATCCGCAGAAGAGAAGTCTGAATAAGGAAGCGCTGTTGGATAGTTTTCTGGTAATGCACATGGACTAGTGGGATATGGGATAGAGAGCATTTTCTATTTTCTTACAGCACGCACTAAAAGCAAGGTTTTTTCCCAGGACTGAAACTTGTTACCGTCCTTATGTCCTAACAGCGGTCAAAGTCGTAGAAGGTTGACCAATGAACATAACAAGAAACTTGTTAAGTCTTGGAGGGTTAGGTTAGTCAGTGGACGGGGTCCATTCCTGTCATCTAGCCTAAGAAAAGGAGAAGGAAGCGCGGCGCTAGCCTTAAATGGCTTTATACTGCGGTATGGCTTAGCTCGTGAACGACCCTCTTCATTCGCTACGATCTCTCTTAAGCTATTTATAGTTAGAGGGGAAGAAAACTCCGTCATGCAGCCTGCAGCCGTGATCAACTATACGATAGACCAACCAAGGGAATCTCACGAAGGGAGCTTCGGAAGCTGGGGAGACTGTGGTCTCGCTTCGACGCTTACTGGTTGAATGAAGAGAGTTCAACAAACTCTTGATTGCTATAGGTCTTGAAGAGCCTTCCAAAATCCCAAAAAATAGGAATCTCTTAGCGAACTCTACTGATAAGGAGAGGACGACAAGTAGAGGCGACCACAGGGAGGATTAAGGGTCTAGTGTCATCCGCTGTAAGACTATCGCTGCAAGTCTTTGGCTCATGGAACGAAATTTCGGAGAGCCCTTTTCCTAGTGAATTGAGCTCTTTAGAAAAGGGAGTCTAGCTCGACTGGAAGACTTGACTTAGAAGTAGAGGCTCAAAAGAATGTTGGTACTAAACTGAGAGGGATGAAAGAACTCTTTACCTACCGTGTTTGAGGGAAGCATTCTTGAGCCAAAACTCTTGCTCAAAAAGCATAAGGGCTGGCTACTACTGGACAACTTTAAAGGCAGACCCTCCTGATCATCTTAAAAGAAAGTCGGTTATGACAAATGCCAAAGGTACACCAATCTCTCTCGACAACTTGTCCCATTTGAACAATGGAATGGGGGATCGACCTTTTTGTCCTTTCCCATCAGGTCAAAGAGAGATTTTTATCATAGCAGTTTTTGACTTTACTAAGTGGATGGAAGCGAAGCCTCTGGAAGCAATCACCGAAAGCCAAGCGTCATCCTTTTCTGGGAGTCGGTTATTTGTCGGTCCCTCGGGTTCTAATCACTGACAATGGAAAGAATTCGACAACGCCCGGTTTAAGATATTCAAAAAAAAAGCTTAGAACATCGCCTCGTAGCTCACCCACAGGCAATGGGCTAACTAACTAGTAACTAAAAGTAAAAGGACAATCGTGCAAGCTTTGAATAAGCGACTCGAAAAAAGAAAACCAAATACTATGTTTATGAGCATTTCTTTATCCATATTCTATTTCTTTTCTTCGATCAATCTGACTTTTAAATACTATTTTTTGTAGCACTTTCTGGATCTAAGAGACCCTGAACAATTTCACAAATTTCATGGACATGGAAAAAGTCTGCATCTCTGGGGGAATTACCGATGGTATATTGTAAGAACGTGTCTACTTCTTTCTTCATTTAATCGGCTATTTGAATAAGGCTGGAAAAAAAGCCTATTCTTTATAAGTTCCCGAATCGTTTTTTGCTGATTTTGGAACATTGTAAGTTCCTCGTCACCCTGACGGTAGGATGATGTCTTGCCGTCATATAGGCAACCGCGGCTTCCTTCAGCCTCCCGTGCCCACCGGTCTAGTCTCAGGTCTGTCTCCCGTGCCTTCATTGGAGGAAGGAATAGACTCAAGTTCGTTCTTGTGCTTAGGAGCGGATCTGTCCCTTTGCAGGAGTTCCAGGATTGATGAGAGCCTAAGGACGGGTTGGATCGATGGATTCCTTTTCTTTCGTCCCACGCGGGCCTGCAGCTGCTCTAAAATTAAAGCCTCAATCCTCACCCAGTCTCCTTGCTAGGGATATATGGCTTTATAGCCTCTCGAGTGTCAAATAGTGACTCGCACTCTTTCCTATTTCCAGATTCAAAGCAGCGAGCACCGAAGTAAAGTAGAACTTAACACCAACTGAAAAAAGAAAATGAAAAGGGTGTAAACAGCTTTTTTGCATTTTTCAGTAAGTAAGTTGCTCACCATCTTCAGTAAATCAGACTTGAGCAAGTCTTCCTTGGACGACTTCCTTCAGTAAGATAGCTAGCGAGCCACATGAGCCTAGAAGTAGAGTTAGTCTCGTCAAACAATTCCTTGAGTCTCGAACCCAGCTAATAGCTTGAGCCTAGAAAGTCGATAAAGGCTAACCAATAGACTGGAGTCTAACCCCAACCTAAGTAAAGATTAGCTCTGAGCTCAGAAGTTGAGTGAGTAGTCTTTTTTTCCGAATAGCTGTCCCGCCTAGAAAATAGTGGTCCTCATAAGTGCCTTGATTGCTTATCCTCTGCTCTTCGAGCTTCAACCGGGATTTCTCTTCGTGCTCGATTCTGGAAGACCGAAGAAGAGGTTTTGTCCCTAATCAGCTTTCAGAACTAAGGCGGGGAGCGAGCTTTGATAATCCTAATCTTCGAGTAAGCTTGTGATCTATAGGAAAAACCTTGCTTATGAATCCGATAGCTGCCTAAAGTCTTAAAAGTCGTGAGCTGTAGGCAGGAAAGGAAGGAGATGGGATCGAGCCCACACTCGACTCGGTTCAGGGCTTTAAAGAATGGGGTTCTTTCACTCCCACTCCTAAATCGAACTCTTTAGTGAAAGTCTCTATTTCACTTGAAAAGAGAAGAGACTGAAGTCGATTCCTTTAGATTGCTAGCTAAATTCGAGTATGCCTACCAATCCATTCGAATAGAGTCTTCTTGCTATAGGAACTTGAGTCTTCCACTAATTCGCACCATATTCAATCGTCTGTTCACCTGAGCGAATTGATCGTAAGGGCCTCAGCCGTCGTAAACAGGAGTAGCATCGGGAAAGTCTGATTCAATGAAAGCCTTTTAGCAAGCGTAGATGAATCTTTTATCCAGATCTGATTTCGACCCGTTTTCAAAGACACCTTGGACCAACCGTAGAGCTAGCTACTTTTCCTGCCTTACCTAAGCCAAGAATGAATCCGATGGTGTGGAAAGAAATTACCTTTATTATGTAAATGGCGCTAAGAACCCTTCTTTTTTCTCTCACTTCTCTTTCACGTTTTTAAGGCAAAGTTGCAATGTGTTCTGTCGGAGAGTTGGAGCTAGCGCACCGGAGCTTATGTTTTACAAGGTAAATCAGACGTTTGAGTGGAATCGCACAACCATCGGATCTTGGGTTTGGTGTGCCATTGCTTCATAAAAGGCTTTCAAAAGCCAGATTGGATCAGCAAGGTTCGAAGTAGGTTGGAGGGCTAGGCTACTTTTACTTTTGGCAGTACGAATTCTACTCAACTCACACAGTCTGCCCACAATTCCTACTTACACGATGCAGTCCACACCAAGTAGATGGATGAATTGGACAAGCTTTTTCGGGCTTTTGGGTTCAAATGGGGATAAGCCTCTAAGGAAGTTGGAGGGCTAGGCTTTACAATGAATCTTTGAAGCTATCTTGGATACTTTGGAGACTACTTCGTGAGCCTTCTTCTATTTTGGTTAGGCTCACACCACGGTGGCTCAGCTTTGGCGTGGATTGGTTTTGGTTGGTGTGCATGATAATTTGTTGGAAGGACTCATATGTCGTATAGGAAATAGGTTTAGGTCAACGAGTTCGGTTTTGGAGGGATTGCTCTATATCTAGTTGCTATTAGGGGGATTACGCAAGCACCGTTAGAATGTTTTTCAGTATGTTGATGACAATAGTACATGGAAGTGGGACTTGTTTGCTCATCTACTTCCCCACCATTACTTTCTTCTGATGACTAGCACTTATGAGGCAGGGACTGACACAGGGGTCGTTTTCCAGCGATCTGCTTACTCTCATCTCACATGGTCCTTTGTTGACTAATGAGGAACGGTGTCATCGACAATTGGCTGGTTCTGCTATTTGTTCTAGGTGTCACAATGGAGTTCGATACCATCCGTTGATCTAGCTAGCTATGTTTTTCTCTTCCACCCATTAGCAGTGATTTGAGCTGAATTGGAAACGGAATCAGGGAAGTTTTGGGGGAATGGCCTCTTCTTTTTGTTACAGCTAGCTGGCTTTTATGACAATGGGGGAATCAAAAAGCACATTTGAGCGTGTTTTTGTGAATTGCATATGGCAAAGGAGTTTCAGCACAACCATGTTGTTTTGTTACGAGAGCCCTATTCGCCATTTTTTTTTTATTTGATAGGATAGGATGGTCTCCGTCTCCTCTACCGCCGGATTGGATAAAGGTTAATACAGAAGGGGCGTCTAAACCCAGGGGATTTTGGTTTGGTAGATTTACCGTCAATCTACCCCCTTTTACAGTTTTATGCGCAAGCACACTCCCAGGGAAAGGAATTGTTCAGTTTATGCCCCTTCTTGTGTCCATCATTTTTCAGACTGGCAGAAAGGGACTCTCTCCTATCACCAATTTGTGATAGAGCAGGACGAGTATTGGGAATCCCAAATCCTTGATCTGTACAGAGCTAGTTTGCTCCTTCCTTTTATTCTATTGGTCAACAGCACCAACAGCACAAAGTAAGTGCAGCAGCCATCTCTTTTTTATTCTTTTTTGAATCTTATATCTTATTAAGAAGGTATCGCAGAGTGAGAGTGCCTATATTTTGGTCTCATGATTATGGCCCATAGTTGTAGGTTTTTTCCTCACACTTCCTTGATGCCGGCATGGATGATGAAGATTTTTTTAGTAGGGAAAATTAACAACATTACAACAAGAAGAGATACGGATAGATAAAGACAACAAAAAGCCCAAAGCCTATCCATATAAAATGAAAATATAGTAGATCATAAAGTGTGCATTGCAGCCATTCGTGAACCTATGATAGAACATTCGAGGATGCAGCAGATGGGCAGAAAGATTGGTCCCCCTAATACCAGTTAGCCCTATGGACAGCAAAATTTGGTTTGAATGATCTCTGGCATTTGGTGAATCTGTGACAGAAATGGGAATTATTAGATACCATTCTCCCGACTCTACGATAATGAAGTCACTTGGTCCTCCCGCGCCTCGAAGGGAAAAAGGACTTTTCCATAGGAACCAAAAGGGGAGGAGTAGGACAACCTTGCAAAATCGAGCCTCCCTCACTTTTTTTAGGGAAAGGACTTGTTCATTCGGACTCTCTTCCTTATTAAGATAAGAACCTTTAGATCTTTCAATCTCAAAATGAAAATGTAAGTAAGGCCGAGCATAGAAGTATAGGGCAGACAGAGGGTCTCATCGCTTTACTCTTTGCCGCTTCCACTCAACCAGTTCATTGGCTAGGTATTCGACTCGATTGAGCTAGACGACCGACTAGTTCATCTCGAGTTTATTGTAAGGGTATGGACATAGGACAAGACATGGTGAGCACTTTTTCTAAGGAAAATATCTATGAAAAGACGGTTGTATTCTATACTGTTAACCACTTAAACTCAAAAGCAGAGCAGTAGAATGCCCTTTTCTAGGGTTTAATGCACACTGAAACTTATTATCGGGGCAAGCCACCTTAAAGACCCTTTCCTGTCTTGCTTGTCTTCTCCTAGTTACTTCACCGGAGCAACGAAGACTTGTTCCAGATCGGAATTTGCTCTTCAAAAAAAAGAACCAAGATATGCTATTCCTTGGGGCCTTGCCCTCGTTTCAAAAGGGTTAGCGGCTTTACACTTTCGATATTCAATAACTTTGCAAAGTCTACTTGATCACATAAGAAAAATCCAGTAGAGTATGCCAAGTGAGACGGATTTCTAACCTGTAACCTCCTCTTTAGCGAGGAAGGCGAAGGCGTACTTTGAACTTTAGTCTTCTAAAGCTACTGAATCTAAACCGAAGAGGTGAGAGCAAAAAAAGCCTCTCTTTGATAAAGCAAGCAACTTTCTTTCTTCATAATTCCATCTCTCTGTATAAAAGTATAAAAACTGATATTTCACACAATGAAAAAATGAAAGTCAGATCTTTTACCATAGGCTATTCCAATCTAGTTCTTTATATGTCCCGACGAAGTTAAAGAAAGTTTCCGAGCCATTGGCACCTAGTTGAGAGAAGGTTAAAAAAAAAAAGAGGATTAGTGACTGAGAGAGAGTGATTCCCAGCAGAGTGGAAGGGGAATTAAGTTCGTGGACGCAATAGAAAGCGATTTTCTTTCTTCTTTTAGTAACTAGTTGGTTATCTAATAACGGCTTTTTCGCTACATAATCTAGCAAGGAAAACTTGTTCTCATTCACGCACGCAGAGATTTAATCCCATCGCTGAAAGGATATCTCGATCAGGGCATTCATTTCATTCATCAAATCAATAAGTAGTATACTCTGCATAGGCTTTTCACCAAAGAGCTCTATCCCGACCGAGATCAGAATCATAACATAAAGAAATTATCTTTCATTGTGAAAAGTAGGCTAGGGCTATGAAAACAAAAGGCATTTCTAAACCTCCAATAGTTAGCATATTCTATAGAATTCCTAGCCCAATTCCAAGAAAGACCTAGATCTGGACACTTTGAAAGCAGTCCAGTCCTTCCATTCAAGAAGGTCAGAGTGGAGGACTCATTCAATGCTTGAACGGCTTTTTTCCCGAATCTACCTCATATGAAGTTTTAGTCAACCTGTAGGAGAGATCAAATTACCTAGAGAAAATCCCATCTTTCACTTTTCGGGTACTGTACTATGCTCTCTTATCAAGCTTTTCATTGGCCAGGAAAGGAAGCCGGACCTTTGGAGTTTAGTCCTTTCCTTTTTTTAATATAACCTTAACTTACCACGCCACGCCTTTCGACAGAAGATGAGAAAGAGCTTTCAAAAGCTGCTGCTAGCACATATTCCCCCGGACAAGTTTTGAAGGGACTGGAATTGAGACCTACGGAAATCACCTTTGCCCGAGACTTTCTGATGATGATCGTTTAACGAAAAAAGTAAAATGTTGTGACAAGGCAGAAACCTTCTTTTCGTGATACTCTATTAGGGTCTGATAAAAGTAAAAGAATGAGTCGCTGTTAAGTTTTCATGGTGATGTCTTCATCCTTGATATCGAGCTCACCATGAAAACTGAAAATCTTCTACCGACCATTCGATTTTCTACAAGGGTGCACAGTCTGTTTAACTCGCGTTTTAGACTGACTTTGGCGGTGCTGGGAAAGCCAATAGGCTATAGACCACTCTTGGGGAGACTCCCTAGTTTTTGGGATCTTAAAGTCTCGTTTCAACTCATTGATCTGGAGAATGCATTCTTTCTGGTCAAATTTCATCTTGAGGAAGATTATTTGAGGGTTTTGGAGGGGGGTCCTTGGGTTACTTCTTTCAATCCAAACACGGATCGGATTATTGGTTTGGATTAGACTCCCCAGCCTTCCCATACAGTATTATCATCAAAGTGTTATCAGAGCTATTGGGAAGGTTTTGGGAGATGTTATCCGTATCGATTATAATAGGAGTCTATGGGTAGAGGAAGGTACGAAAGAATTGCAGTTTTTCTTGATCTTAACAAACCTCTCATCTCGCGTATCGATGATCGTGTTCAGATTGTTGAGCGATCGGTTACTCCCCAAGCTGAAACTACTCAAGTGTCTTCTGTTGAGAGAACAGACTCGGCGGCGCGTGATACGGAGGAGGCCGGTTATGGTCCGTGGAAACTTGTTTAAAAATAAAAACGTGGGGTGGGAAAACTGATAATAGGGGCGAAAGTCTGCGCATGTAATTAATCCTTCAGGAATTTGAAATGGTACCAGGTTTGATGTCCTTGTTGGTTTAGAGGACAATGTTGACCTTGAGAATTGGAAGAGTCACAGCGCATCTGAGGGGGACTTGTCTATGAAAAACATCGTCTAACAAAGCTGCTTCAAATGGTCCCTCTAAATCTGTGATTATAAAATCACCTAAAAAGACCACCACTGAAAAACCCACCTCCTGGCATATCAAATTCCTTATTTCCAAATGGGTAGAGGGAGTTTACGTCGTAGTAGTAAAGGTTCTCCCCATATGGAATGTATGTATCGGCATGACCACCGTAGTAACCACGACGAATGAATGTATCCTCGTTCCTACTCGGTATATGGATAGGCCAATTAGAAGCGTCGTAGTATTTCATACGATAGATGCATAGAGCTAGTGAGGAAAGGGTGATCTTGCTTTCAATGTCCACCTTGTACAGCTCCCAATAGATCTCCTGCGCTTTTTGCATAACTCCACCAAGGAGACGGATGTCCTGCTTCATATAGTCTATCAACTCTTCTTTCATACATCCCAGATTAGACACACTCACCTCTTCATGTTTGATTAACCCTTTTTTGCCTAGTTCATTGCATAGATTATTAGCTAGGGATTCCAGATTCCCTGGGAGTAGATTCAAGGAGTCAATGAAGCGGAATAACATATTCTTATGCTTATACTTACCTGAATACACTGATAACTCGTATAGCCTATTGTTCCTCATAAGAGGTTTGAAACTGTAGTTCCTGTGATGACATGCTAGGTGCTTAAGCAAGAGAACTCCATCGAATCGTTAGTTGTTGTGGAAGTACACTGTTTCAATCGAGGGATTGAGTCTAACTAAAGCTGCTATACGATCTATAAAGTCGGACAACATCTTTTTACTTCTATCTTCAAACGAATCATCTATATGTAAGTAATTCTCACTGTAATAGGTTTCAATAATACTATCTTGAAGCTTGTCACCAGGACGAACCAGCATCAGACCAGCAGCATAAGGCTTATGAACGTTATCGATCAATAGAGTCTCGAGATCCCCTACAATGAATCCTTTCAGATCTTTTCTATATGGTTTCAATACTGTGATATGGCTAGGATAGGAATGCTTCCTATTTTGGATTTCTCTAGCTATTCGAGGGTTGATCTAACTCAATCCTCCTTCAATAATTGATGATAGCGTGCTATCTCTCTCCTCTGAAGATAGAGATGCCCTACACCCTCCAGATACACTCGGATCATGAGTCGAATTATAGAATCTCCCTCGTAAATTTCAATATATTTCTTAATACAATTATATATATGATTGTACACCTCACTCTTAGGAAGAATGTGCTTTCCATCTTCATTAGTCAACGGGATAGCTGGGCCTAGCGTAAATGTGATCTCCTCTCCGTAAGATCGCCTCATGGTAAAGGATATAGTGAACTTACCGTAACCTGATAAGGAAGGGTATGCAAACTGGATTAAGAGATCCATGGTTGCAAGACTGAGTAGGTCAGTCTCGTTAACAAGAGGGTAAGGCTCTTTGAAGTCATGTAAAGCAATGATTAACCCTGGATGCGGATCGCGCAGTGTAGTATGTTCTATCTTTTGATACATACGATTCAGAACTTTCATAACTATAGCACTGTCTGTTGTCCTTTTATTCATTTCATTCTTAATAGTGAACACTGTATATTCTTTCATCATATTCTTGAAATTTTCCCACTTGCTCATATGAGCATTCCAATTCACCTCAGGATTAGAGGATATCTTATTACCGCATACTGTACGTATATACTCCTCGTAACAGATCAGTATTCCATTTATCTTTTTATCCCAAACATCCTTAGTCTTCTTGCTTAGATTCTCTGGCATATTAGCCCTTAAGTAATAATCAATAAACTCTTTTGAGTATACAATATTATTTAAGTCCAACTGGGCAAATAGGTAGAGGTGCAATAAGATTTTGATAGATGAACTCGTTGATTATTGACAGTGGAGGGCCCATATTACAAAATACACCTGTATATACTTTTGCTATATATTGGTGATATGGAGCAGTACTTATAAAGTTGTCGTGTACTGTGTATATAGGTGCACCCATAGAAAGCATCTCTTCTACTACACTCATTGCAATATAGGCATCCTTCTGATGTATGAAGTTCACGAAGGTAGAGATTTCAGTCTTCCTTCGATCTCTCTTAGAAGTTGAAACTCGCATACTAACCTGACGCTTCGTCTTATGAATTCTATCATAGACCATGATTTTGATTGGTTCCATAACCATATAGTCTTGCAGAGTTGTAAAGTACTTCACACGATAGTACACAGGGCGATCCCTAGCCGCTGCAATCCAGCCTATACCCCTGATCAACTGGATCAGGCTTTCCAAGCCTCTATATTTCTTCTTCCAGAACTGAAAGCAAACTTTGGCTACCTCGAAGCTTTCCTTATAACTGAGGAATTTATAAAGACTATCATGGATAGAGATAGCTGTGCTCATTAAGGTCTTGCCATATATTATAGGCATAAAGATACCCTTGACTATCTTACGTGTAAATTGATTGCAAACAGTCCTTGATAGTTTCCAATCTGGCATTTCTGATTTAATGTACTTTTCCAGTTCATGTAGGATATGAGTATATATATCATGGATGATTTCATGAGGATCAGGGATGAGATTAGTACTCTTAGCCAAACCTTCATCCAACAAAAAGTAAGACATAATCTGATATGCACTTGCTGATGCGTCTTGTGTAATTGGTATGCTAGCATATGCTTCTTGTGCAAGAGGTATGCAAGAAGGATTACATTTATGTTGAAAACAATAAAGGATTGAATTGATTGTAGCAATGAACTGTAAGGGATTTTTTGCATCCTTAGCAAACATAATAGTATCACGAATCATATTGAAACTGTCTAAATTGACATCTAACCAGTATTTAGCTGCATTCACAGTATCAAATGATTTGTAAAGGAAACTGTTTGCTAGCATGAACTCCTTGAAAATAGAATCATCATTTAGAACTTTGATATTTTTTGTTGAAAAGAGGATAAGACTGCGGGCCAAATCACGCTCATGGAAATGCAGTACACCTGAACGGTAAATTATACCTCGGAAATCCAGAAACGCAGGAAGGTAAAATTGATAACCATTGTAGGCATCAGCCAGCTTCAGAAGCATATCCTCATAACGAGCACGTTGTAGGCACTTACATAATGTTGAAACCATGTCGCTATAACTACATATTTTATGTACTTCAGTATCATCCATGTAAAAGTTTCGAAGTTCGTCGGACACTTCTTTGAGTTTGAGAGATGCAAGTTCTCTTTTCATAAGATACCCTTCAGCCACTAATAAGTCGTCATATTTATGAAAAAATTCCAACCATATTCTGTTTATCTCAAATGGCTGTGACTGAAGCTTGTTCATTACACCACAGAGTTTCAAATAATCATCATTTGTACCTAGAATAATACCAAAATGATTATGGTCAATTGTACTTAACAGACGATAACGATCATAGATTTCACCTGTTGGACTACTTAAGTAACCACCTGTTAGATCAGATAGGGTTTGAGGTATTTCACCGGTTGCACTACACCATTCAACTGGTTTGCATACCATTGGTAGATTGAGCTTAGTGGGGAGTAATGACATATCAAATGTGCATGTTACGTAGTTATATTTAGGAATAAAATACGATCCTTTCTTTTTGATCACTTGAGGGGTTTGTAATTCCACATTTGGAACATATTCAATCACATTCCTCTCCAGCATGAATTGGAATAAGCCTACACCAAGGGAATACTTCTCATCAGACAATCCTTTCTCCTTATATTGACTTTTATCCTTCCGGCGACTCATCAATAATTCTGCTTGTAGACGGACAGACGCATGACGCTTTTCTATCAATGACGCAACACGAACTGCTGATACCTCTACTGGATTAAATAAAACACCCAGCACATGAACTATTAGACCTTCAAGTGTATAGTGGCCCAACTCTGAAAGTAATTCAAAATCATCCTGTGTTAGAGATTTACTTTTTATATAATCCCTAGCACAAATATCATCCTTTTTGATTAAGATTCTTATTAATTCTTATTAGATTTGGGGTGCTCTTAAAGATAGATTCATCATAAAACTTCATACTAATGTCCTCTATACTCATTTGAAGAGATCGTAATTTGGCATCATCTAATGGTTTGTTTTGTTTGGATCTATGCAATAGATCAATGACTGTATTTGAATACTGAATTCTTTTACTAGCATTTTGACCTACATCTACATTAGTATTATGAGAATAACTATCCGGTAACGACAACACATGAGTGAAGTACTTATACCAGAACTTGATTAGTACAATTCTATCCTCCTCCCTCATAGAAGAAATGTCGTATAAGTGCTCAACCCACTTCATATTCTGTTGTTGTTTCATGATGTTGCTGTTTTATCTATATAAGTGTTGAGTAGGATATCAAAGATATCTAAAAACCTCGATAAGATATCAATGATATCTAACCTGGGGACTTTTCGAGACTAGTGTTCGATGATTCGATACCATAACGCTCATCTCAAACCCGTTGAGTGTACTCCCTATGACACATCTATGAGAGGTTATCTGCTCCGGGCTAGATAACATACAGATGAGAACGGCATATATGGGATTTTCACTAAGTTTAGTGTGCCACTACCCAGGTTATACACTCACTCTAGTATGGGGACCTAGAGAATGAGATAGGTTATTTTCTCTACTCTAAAGGGTAGAAAATGGAACGGGGACTTTTCAAACCTACGTATCTTACGGAATAAGTGAGTCTAATGCTCTTCGTTTCACTTGAACTTAGATACTCCTCTTTTCGTTTGGAGTGAGAACTATAGGATTCCCTTGACTGGTCTTCTTGTCCAGCAGGACACTTTCATCGTGCTTTATAGGCCCGAATGCAACTCATTCTTGCCTTCTAAACTTCTTTATATCGAGGGATGAGGAATTCTCCTTCGGATAAGCCTCGGGAACTTGGTTGAATAGCAATCCCTTTCCTGATGCCTGCGTAGAAGTGAAGTTGGAAGATGTGCCAGTAGTTTAAAAATTCTTATCATCTGGACATGAAAAATGAAAAAGAAATGGATAGAGATTGATCTGATTCACCTCGAGTCCCACTGCTGATTCGTAAGTGGCTAATCCATTCCGGTTCATTCCTTTTTGCAGCAATGTTGGGCTTTCCTTTCTTGCTTAGATCTTTTCTGGTAACTGCATTACTATAGTGCTTTCCCTTTCATTGTTAATCCTTTCTTTAAGCAGATAAAGGAATTGCTTGACTCACACCCATAGGCCGAACTACTCTCATTTCCTTGCTCTCTATCGATTGCTAAATTACTTATCCTTTGGATGAGACGGGAATGGGATTGTCTCATTCAGCACGGTGAAGCCTACACTTTGATGAATTCAATTTCTTGTCTGCAACTAATGACGCAACAAATTTCTTTAGCGAATAAGACTCAATAATTCCCCAATAAAGCAAGAGAGGCGGCAGAATCAGCTCACTGACCTACTACCTTGACTCACTTCCCTGACTTGGCACACTGAAGCTTCTCTATTTGAACTATAGCTTCTTGCCCTTGGAATTTTCCTTTAATAAGAAAAAGTCCTTGACTCAGAAGCACGAATCGCACAGAGGCTCTTTCAAAAATCCATTACTAAACGATATAGTTACGAAAAAACATTGAATTAAGGTTTGCCTACGGCCCTTGCTTGTACGAGGCTCATTACAGGTCTCAACGAGCGTCCATTCTTTTTTAGTAGAGTCAGGAGATCATAGATCATTCAGTCGAACTGCTTCTGTCCAATCTCAGGAGTGCTTGATTCGGACTAAAATTAGGAGATCGTCCTCGGACAAAGAGCGCAAAGCCTTAGATTTCATGCCGACTTTGCACTCAAGCAAGGGTGCTGTAGGGAAGTTGTGAGACTGAAAGAGGCCCAGAAAGATAGCTTAACAGTTTACTTCTTCGTAAGAGATCAAAAAGATAAAAAATAGTCATTATTACTAATAAAGAGTAGTGAGCCAATCAACTAAGATAAACCTGGTTCTTAACAGGCGAAGGTGCGTAGCCCTTCTTTTATCAAAAAATGGTATAGAATCCGCTTTTTGGATGGAGCTCTTAGCCCTTACCTTTAGCTTGGAACTAGGAAGGAAGAGTCTAAAAAACCTAAATAGACGGAATTAGTATGCTATGTCTGTGGGATGCTTTCCTAAGTTTCATGGAATATCGTAAAAATCAAACTAAAACCCTGTTGTTAAAATTGCTTGCCTTTCCTGCTGCAAGGCCTTGGGTTGCTTTAGAGAATGCGTTTTCTAATTCTCCCAAAGAGGAATAAAAATAGGCATCTCGTGACCCAGAAAGAGGTGACCCGGCTTTGGGCGCGGAGACGTCATTCCGAGGAAAGAAAGACTCACTCATTTGGTCTTTAGATATCGACTTGGTCTTTCTCACGGTCTTTAGACTTGACTCTTAAGTGTCAGCACAGAGCAATAAGTCTTAACACAAGGTAAGAAAGGAAAGCAAGGGAAAAGCTATTCTTCTTCTTGGCTGGTTCTACCTGTTATAATAAAGGTGGTTCTCAGGGCTCCGAAAACATCGACATAGGAGCAGAAAGCCAGTCTACTGACTTGGCCTCTAAATCTATTAAATTAACCGGGTGTTCACTCAAACTCAAAAAGCCTTTCTGGCACTGGGCATTGTTCCTAATTCAATTCCCTTTCTTTCTGCTACATTTCAGTACACCCTGCCTTTATTCATATCGACCGCCTTGACACTTTCAACTCGTCGTTCTAAGTGAAAGTCAATACAGGTGCCGCATCTTCTCCTTAATCGTAAATAGCTTCCCTTGATCGGGTTGACGAGCTTACCCTGGGGTTAGACTATAATAGCCAGACAGGCGAAGAGTCAGAATAAGCCAAGAGGGGGAAATGAAACCTCTTCTAGTAATGGATATGAAAGCGATAGCGGATTCTTCCTCCACTGATCACTACCTTTGAGCTAACTGTATTCGGCAAGACCGCCTATTCAGAAAAGACTGGTGATTCCTTTACTCTAATGCTACGAAAGTTCAAAGAGAAAAAAGTGAGTTCTTCCAAAGAACCAGTAGCGCGTTTTCTTTATTTTTTTACCCGATTGGACCCATTGAATTCTATTACATGACCAAGGCTAGGAAAGGGATGGAATCACGACGATAGAAGCATGTTGGATTTTCGTTGATCGGATCGAGAGTTGAACTCATTTCGAAAAACTCCTTCAGCACATAGGGTGCGAACCCGAAGTCAATTCATTCTCTTAGGCGTAGGCTTCCCTTCTGGCCTAGTAGGAATCCATAGCTTGTTCGCGCAGGAGTTTTCTTGCTCCAAGATCAGACTTTCTGCATGTCTTCGATCGAGTGCAAAGCTAGGGCGAAAGAGGAATATCATAATTGGTTTCTTTCCCAACCAAATGCCTTATGATTATCATTTTCCGCGTAAATAAAGATAAAGAAAAAACTTAGAGGATCGCCTAAAGCTATTGATTTTATAGCGGGAATTATTTACTTTAAATATGATTGTTACGGTGTCCTATAGTAGAGTAGAGTTTAAATAAATCATTCGCGAGTCAATGCTCGGTAGAAGTGGATTGGCGGAAGCAAGGGGTGACGCTGGGAAGCCACTAATCGAGGAGTAAAAGATTCCAACTTGGATTTGAGAAGTTGACAAATAAATGGAAGATGGGGCAAATGTCAGAAGCGAGGTGTCTGTTTTGGACAGAGTGACGCGGGTTCGAAAGAAAGAATTCTTCTCTAAACTAAAATAGAAAAGCAGCCTCCCTCAACTATACGATACCACTGCTGCCATTTCTGAAGCTATCGGGGATCCACTTCTGAAATATTTATTGTTGATTTATTAGAAACTAAACTTCTTCCACTTGAACCATTCTCCTTTGAACAAGGATGAAGATAGGAGTTTCGACTTTTCTTCACAATTCTGATATGATATTAAGGCATCAGCCGGGGAAGAATTGTGAGCACCTGGGGTAAGATCTTCTAGAGCTCGGATAGACCTCTTAGGAAAAGAAAGCATTTCCGGTTAAGGCGGACAATTTATGAATAAAAGGCTAGGGAAAAGAGAAAGGGCGGAGCCCAGTAGTCTGAAGTTTTATGGAAAGGAAGGAGTTGGTAGCAGACAAGGTCTTTTTCAAGCTATGAAGTTCGTTTCACTCGAACGACGCTTTTAGTGAAACGAATCGCTCTATGCGTCGCACTCTTCAAAATGAGGCTTGGCTTTAACAAGGAAAAATGATAAAGCGGCAGATCGGGAAGAAGTTCCTTATTCCGGGAAAGCTTGAAAAGAAAGAGATATTCTATATGATATTCGCGTCACCTATCTTAAACAGAAAAGAAAATAATAAAAAAAAGGGCTGGCTTTTCGCTCGGTTGATTACTGAAGTGAAGAAAAGAAGGCTGAAGTCTTGGTAAGTCTGTTCTGGGCAGTCTGTCTTTCCCCCATATACCTTATAATTAATATAAAATAAAGGGTATCAGACTCTCGATCGAATGCGACTGCACCTATCCCTGCTTTCTTCGGTGCTGATACTGCCTCTTACTCTCGTGGGTAAACTCCGTCAAGATTAGTCATAACTTCTCTGTCTTAACTCGTGGACCTATCTATCCTCTTCTTTTTAAGAGATAGGGGCCTTTCTATTCCCGCCGCTTGCTTATGTGTACTCTATATAAATGTCCAAGCTTGAAAACTAAACTTGTCCTAGTTTGCTACGTAAGGCACCGGCACTTGATAACATATCTCGCAAAGAGGTGCTTTCGGTCGATCAAGTATAAGTATATTATAGCTTCAGTTTGATAACTGTCCTTTATACAAAAAATCTATAATTTGATTTATCACAGGCGGCACTCCCACTTCTACTGAATCTCAAACCGCTGTAAGGAAAGAATTTATTCACCTGCAAACTTGTATCTCCTAAGGCCGGAACAGAAGTCCCAGACACTACAACTGTAATTAATTAAGCCATCTTCCACTCTTTCTATCAATGGATGGCAGGGAACTTCCAAGAGATGGAATAAGACTGTCTTTCTCACTGGATGGCCTAAAGGAACAACGCTCGGGATATACTATCAAGTACTGGAAACAAGGGAATAGCACTTTATTTCAAATATGCGGATATATTCAATATTCATTACTGCGGCGACAACTTCGCCTATTACTGGAATAGCGGGGCGGCTTCTTAAAGCCTTCGTGTCCCCACAAACGATAGGAAGAGTGTATTCTCCTTGCTTCCTTCTCTTATTGTCTTTTATGGCGGGGCTGGTTCTTCGTGGAACTTCTCTCTTAGCTTTGAAGACTGAGAAAGCGTCAGGAATATATCTGATTTAGGAATTGCGCGTCACCTTCACTTCCGCCACGCAATACAGGACAAGATTGATGGAGGCTTGCTGAAGTTTCCCGATAAGGTATCAGAGATGTTGATTGACAAGCACCCATTTGCCAAGACCGCGCAGGCAGGGCCGGTGTATATTCATGACCACTACTTTGATTTGTCGATATAGTCAGTGTGCCGCGAGTGCTTTCTCTCTTTTGTCCAACTTGACTTCTTTCTTCCACATAGGCCTCGCTTGCATGCCTTGTGGCAAATTAGACTGAAGTTGAAAAAAGAGTTTGTCCTTCTTCAAAGAGACTGAAGAAAGGCCCTTCTTCAAAGAGGCTTAAGTCATCGACCGATAAGCATATATAAAGGAATTATGGTACCCCATACCTGCTTCACTGGTCGGTTAGACTCAAATTCCCACCAGTTAAGAAGTACACTGGGGGTATCAGAGCTCCATAACATAACGTATGTAGCAATTTTTTATCGATTTCATTTGCCTATTCGCATCAGAATCTATCTTTGCATCTAATGCCTACGATGCTCGTATGATCGTTCAGGTATCGACCAGAGCAAAAACTCTGTCGTTATCGTCAACCCCCATAGTTCCACAATGCAGTCTTCGAATTTGTCCACCACCAGTCATGAAAATAATGGCCTTAATAATCTTAGTTCTGACAAGGAAAATTTCAAAGCTAAACCACCTGACAGGAAATCCCCTTCACATGGTTCAGTCCAATTCCTCGAAGAGTTTTAAGGCTAAGAAGAAAGCTTCCCTAAAATCCTCTTTCAAGTAATGAGGTGGAAGCATTTAAACAATTGATTGAGTTTCCATCAGGTGCTAGTCTGATGGAAGTTTGTGCTCTTCCAAGTACGCTTCTAGTGATAAGATTGGCTCCTCGAGCTCCGGTATAGAGTTGTGACCTCTGCCTACTCCTTTTCTTGATATATTATATAGATATTATGGCTTTCATAATTTTTTCTTGGAATTGCCAAGGGAAAGGGGCAGCTAGCCATAAATTCTGCAGAGTTCTTCGCTCCTTCATTAAAGATTATAAGCCAAATATCCCGGTCCTTGTTGAACCCAGGATTTAGGGCATTAAGATTAAGGCTGATTGTGTTATTAAAAAATGGGTTTATGAATTCTCACACAGAGTTGAATCGTCTGCTTTCTCTGGGGCTATCTGGCTTATGTGGAAGTGGAACCCGATGGTGAATGTTACTATTCTGGCGAATCATCGCCCATTTTTCCATGCCTCTGTCACCATTCCTGCTTTGAATAAAAGTTTCATCTTCTCTGCTATTTAGGGGAGCCCGAACCCCACTTTAAGGATGGCTCTATGGTACGATCTCAAATCGCTTATGTAATACGATTCCTCCCTATGGCTATGGCTTTTAGTGTGAGATTTTAATGCTACGCTCTTTACTTTACCACTGACAGAAAGAGTTGTGCTAGAAGAAATCTATCAGGTTGTTGTAAATTTCAGCAATTTGTTAATCTATGTGGACTTCTAGACATGAGCTATTCTGGATCCAACTTTACCTGGCGTCGTGGCACTCTTCTTGCTCGGGCCCCTCTGTAATAAAGTAAAGATTTTTTGAGCCTTTTTCCTGATGCGAATTTCCAGCATTTCCCTCAGTTGCAATTCGATCACAGGCCCATCTTTCTTTCTCTCTCTAAGCATGATATTATCATACCACTTTAGAGGCTAAACCTTTTCCATTTTTTGCCGCTTGAACATTACATAGTCAGTTTTATCATGTGGTAAATATTTGTTGGGATGAACATAAACCGCTTTCTCAGAATGTGGAGCTTCTCACTGAAAAGCTTCGCAATGTCTTGGGCCATATTGTCCAACGTAAGGTCGTCTACGTGTCCGAATTGCTGGTATTCAAAAGTAAAAAGGCTTTGGAAACTCTGACTCTTCCTATTTAAAGAGCCTTGAGACACTGAACTCAAGAAAGAATATGAGGTTTTCAATCCATGAAGAATTACTTTTGGTACAAAAATCTCGTTCTGACTGGATAAATAGGGGTTTTAGTAATACTCCTATTTTATTATCATGCAAAAGCTCTTAAACGCGGGTGCAGAAATAGAGTTCATATGCTCGACTCTGGCAATTGGTGCAATGATGACAATATTCTGAGAAGAATGGCGGTTCGTTTCTTCAATCAGCTGTATTCACAAGAAGATACACTTGCTCCTTTGTATAATTATATAGGTCTATTCCCCTCTCTGAGTGATGAGTGATGCTGATCTTGCTCTTTTGGGGTCGAGATGTCTCTTCAAGATCTTATCTTGATGAGGTACGTCGTGCTCTTTTCTTTCAAAAACAATGGGACATTCTTGGTGATTCAATTTTCAATATGATTGATTACGTATTCCGGGGAGGGACGTTAGATCCGGAATTTCATCGTACATTCATATCACTCATCCCAAAAGTTGACAAGCCTGAATCTTTTTAAGAATTCCGACCTATCAGTTATCAGTCTTTGCGCGGTCATTTAGAAAACTGGTCGTTGCTAAGCTGATTATGGATCAGTTGACCCTGCCTTTTCAGACAAGTTTTATCGCTGGTCGTAATATTATGGAGTCTAATTGCTCAGGAAGTCATTCACTCTATGAAGGAAGAGGAAGAAAGGCAGGTGGGGTTGCCATTCAAGTTGACTTGGAAAAAGCATTTGATAGGCTGCGTTGGGATTTTATCCATGACACTCTTGTAGACATTGGGCTGCCTAGTTCTTTGATTCATGTCATTATGCATTGCATCACTACGCCAACTATGCATGTCCTGTGGAATGGTAGACCTACTGATGCTTTTAATCCTTCAAGGGTGGTGAGACAGGGTGATCCTATTTCACCCTATATTTTTGTTTTATGTATGGAACGTATCTCGCAGACTATCTGCAAGCTGGTTGATGAAGGTCATTGGCATGCCATCAAGATGAGTAGAAGGGGACCGTCTTTGTCTCATTTGTTCTTCGCTGATGACCTTATTCTTTTTGGCACAACAGATATGGAGCAAATTCAGCTTATTAAAGAGACGCTTGAAGCTTTCTGCCTTTGCTCGGACCAAAAAATTAGCCATAGCAAGTCTAATATTTTCTTCTCCCATAACGTTTCAAGCAGTGAGGTCTTGGTCATTAGCCAGTTTCTGGGTTTTCCATCTACAAATAAGCTGGGCAAATCTCTCAGGATCCCCCTTACTTAAAAGGGTATCCAGAGAAACTTTCGCATATATTGAAGATAAAGTCAAACAAAAACTTTAAGGCTGGAATGCAAGGTCTTTCTCCTTGGCAGGACGTATTACTCTAGCCAAGTCGGTACTCTCTTCGATTCCATTGTACGCCATGCAAACTTCTCGTCTTCCTTCTCTTTGCTCTCTCCCATCATATAATGTGTGCAGAGCTAGTATATCCGGGACGTCGTTTCGGGGATTATGCGATCCTTAGAGATGATGTTGTCATTGCTGATGAGAGTGTAGCGAAAGTCTATAGCGATAGCGCCGCTTTGGGGGATTTAGGAGTAACTATATCCTATTCAAAATCCCTAATCTCTCATAGTGGTTCTGCAGAGTTTGCGAAGCGTTTTAGGTTTCGGCCTGCCACTCAATCCTTATGTCAAGGGTGTTCTTGCTCTTGACTAAGGTGTTGAGACCGAAGGAGCTGACACCCACCCCATCTGAAGTTCAATTGGGCCAAGGCGCAGTTGATTTTTTTGAATGGTCTCCGCTCAGGAATAGCTATCACGAAGGTTCAATCGAGTTCTGCCCACCCCGTCGGCTTAAGCTCGTTTTCATTCTACAATGAACCCTCAAAAGTGAGTCTTGTCTGCTAGGTGAGATAGATAAGTTTCGAAATGAGACCCTAAGGAAAATGAGCTTTAGTGATTTCGCCCATTGGTGAGTTAACACTTGATCGATTCCAAGGTCCCAGCTATTGAGGGAAATTGGGCTTTAGTACTTTTGCCACTAGGCGAATAGGTCGATTACCTTTACCTGTAAATAGCCCTTTCATCTCCAGTAAGCGCCGTCTTTTCTCTTTCTTGGTATGAGCGAGATGAGATAAGGACTAAGCTATACTGGTACACTACACTGAAACTAACAACTCTACTTCGGTACATGAGTTACAGCTCTTTATTTAAGGTCCCCAGCGATTAACCACTAATTGCTTCCAACCTAACTTCGATATCTGCCGTTTACAACTCTTTGATCCACTCCTAGTGGATGGTATTCGTGAGTCACATTGGAAAATAATGTTAATGGGATTCCAAAACCTACTTTACACTGCACTTTGCCGATACCAGCCTCTCTCACTATTGGTACTAAAGCGGTATATCTCATCGTAGGCCTTTGTTGGGAGGTGAACTCTTAATTTCCATTCCTATAGTACCTCTTTCTGTATATTTTTGAATGCGCCAAAATGCATCCGCGGGATCATGATTTTTAAGAAGACAAGCCCCAGGAAAGCTAGCAGAATGGCCAAATAGTGCTGCACCAAATCAAATGCAGCCTTTCTGTACGTGAATGCAACGAAAGAAAAATGAAAAAAAAAAGAAAGACCAAGACGAAGTTTTTCTGGGTCTACAAGGTTTCTAAAGGCTAGGGACGAAATCTACGATTCCCGCTCCGTGGGGCACTACCGAGACCTTACCTGAACAACTCGAAAGATCAAAATTAATAGGTCACCCGGTTACGCTATGGATAGAACTCCTTATTTATCTCGAAGCAACTGTTAGTAGCAGTTTCCAAAGATAGAGAGATATGGTACATCAGAATTCCTTGATTCTCGCTGGGAAATAAGCTCATAACAAGGCGAAAGATCAGTTATTGATCCCCTGGGATCTCGAACTTTGTTAGAGTCAGGGATAATGCAATTCTGAACCGATATGCGAACTACGTATTACGACCACAGGAAACCTCCTGAACATAAACATAAGATAGTAGAAGATCCACCAACCTATTTAGGTTGGGATCTGAGGAATGGCGTTGCATGCAAAAGGTGGCAACACCAAGTACCTGAAATGCTTTCTTCGCAGTTAGGAAGACAGAGAATACAATGTTGGTCTTTAAACCTAAGATCTTTTATGTTAACGGTTGATCTTTCCTTCTTACCATTTCTCATAGCTATTCGAGAAAGGATTGGGTTGGTTCTTCAGAAAGTAGAAAGTCCAGCCATTAGATTGCCGAACAGAGAGATGCTCTAAACCCCGATACTGATTACCGACTTGTTGAAGGGGCTTTGGCTCGTATCCTTTGCACCCTTACTGCGATGGTTGCACTCCGTGATTCCTCTACTTTTTTTTCCATCCCCGCCTCGTTCTCTTTTGCTCTAAAAAAGAAAGATTCTTTCTTTTCTTGACTGTCAGTGGCTTTGAACCGTACGTGCCACTCAATTTACCCTTAGTTGACGGCGGAAGTTAGCCACCAACCCTAGAAATGGAACCCGCCTAAAAGTAACCTTTGTAATAACAAGTAGGAATCTTCTCATTCGACTGATTATGCCCGTGTCTCTGAAAACTCTTGATTATGAACTTAACTCGACTTGTTTTAGGCCTCTTTCTTTCGGTAAATGAACCGGGTTTGAGCCGATATCTATGTATTCTTTCCCTTGCTCTAGTACCCACATGAGCCTATGCGTCGGTCAAGGGCGAGAGAGATTCTTATTCCATAATCAAGAACCTCCTTACCATTCAGGTAAGAAGGAGTTCAGAAGCGGGATAGCATACTCTATTAGAGACTCTCCTATCGGGGCATACTTTGATCAATGTTTTGGAACCATCATTACGAATGTAATTTAACATTAGGCCCATGTGGAATGCCTCGTTAGGCAAATACGATGCAAGACCTGTTACATCAAGGTCAAGGCGAAATCGACTCTTCATTTTTTTCTCTAACTACTTCAAGCACACGGCTCTCCGGTCAGTGGCAGGTGCCGGTTTCGATGCAATTTCCGGAACAGACCCGTATGCCCACAGATCAACGAACCGGAGGTTTTATTCCACAGCTGATATGGAATTCTATTTAATGAAACTGTTTTTTTAAGCGACTCGGGATACGTGCAAGGAGAGCCAGGGCAAGCGCAAGCCTTCCGTTACTAATGAGCTCCTTGTGGTGATCTATCTTACGTACGGCATTCATGTGTAATTTTTGCACTTCAGGTACACATATTTACCTGGTCTGTAACCCTGAACTTCAATAATTTCTTGACTCGAGTTCAGAGGCTATCTACTCCCCTCCTAGAAGAAAAAGCTTCAACTCACAACCTCCTTCCCCAACCGAACCTTTCCTCGAGGCCTTTGAAGCAAGCGAACCACCTAACCGTCAGTCTGAGCTCTCTGGATCAGTCGTAAGTCAGTAAATAGTCTTCCCGGTAGTGGAAGAGGGAGATTGCCTAGTAGCCCTAGTGGAAGTGCAACATGCTTTTAAGATTTTAGCCTATGCTCAGTTCCTACACACTACTCTACTCGGAAGGGATGCTGTGCTCTAAAGACCATCCAGTGAGTCTCGTCTAATTCTCGCATCTCTCCTCGATCTCAAGTATAGAACCCCATATAGGGAAGTGAATAGATTCTCCTTTTGAATATGTGCGTGTTTGATCTCATAAAGATCAACCATTATTTTATATTCGTCTTGCCCCTTGAACAGCCTGAAAAAAGGCTCTTTTTTTTCATTCTTGTGATGATATCAAAGTTATAGATTGGTAAAGTGCTCAGACTATGGGTATTGAGGTACCCGCCCGAAGCTATAGGGCTAAGGCCGTTCCTAAGGTTTTGCACATATTTTCCCAATACCGGGAAATTGAGCTAACCACCATTCCTTCACCGAAGTGGTTGACGACACAACAGCTAGATTGGCTTCTTTCGTTCGTTTTGTATAGTAAGGGGGTGGGGGAAGCTTCGCGCAAGAGCGCTAACAACTGTTTTTGAAGTTTCGTCAGTGGATTCGACATATTCAACAACTAAATCAAAAGCAGCAACAAAGGCAGCATAAGAATCTGGATCAAAATTGAGGACAAATTTCCACGACTTTGATCCTCGAGTTGAGTTAGAATTCTCTAAGGAATGAGCTAAGATTCAAGGGCTCGGTTCCACCAATTTCTTTATACTTAAAAGAAAGAGGTTCCCTGTGAAAACTCAACCCGAAATCTCGGAGTAAGGGCTTTTGTTGGGCCTAGGCCTCAATCACGATCTGAATCTCAAGCAGCAGATGCCACTAAAGAAAGAGTCTATTGCCCATGTCATTTATATATAATTATAATAATTTGCGTGGCAAAGCAAGGGCTACTCTTTCTGTTGGGTGAGAACCAGAAAAAAGGAAAGAGAGATAGAGAGGCTTTCTCAGTAGGAATAGCGGGAGCTAAAGCATCCGGGGCGGAGAAGGCTTGAATGAGATGATACTAGCCTCCACCTTCACCTTCGGAAGAAGAACTATGAATATCTCTCTATCAGGGAAATGACTAAGTCTGAGGGGAATCCCTCCATCTAAGAGCATCCAGATCAAGTGCTAGGCGCAGAAGAGGGAATGAGTTTCTAGTAATACGTATAGAATACGAACTAGACGATATAGTTCGTATCCCCAGGTCGTTCATCTAATAGAAAATAAATAGCTATAGGCCCTTGCCCCCTACCATAGCCCTCCCTATCATGTACGAGATAAGCAAGTAGTTCCGGTGAGGGTGAGAGAAAGAACGTACGAACCGCCTACTCGATAGCAGCTACTTTTGTCCATCCAAGCTCGGTGACTGAACTCGCTTTAGAGAAGACACCACCACTGCCGTCTTTCCTGAATAGGGAGACCTCGTTCTTATTGAAGATACCCCTACTACACCCCCAACCCCACCTACGCACAAACGGACCACCTGCTGATGTCAGTTGCTCTCAGGACAAGAAGCTCGGGAATCCCGCGGCGGCAACCAAGCCCTCAAGAGAGCTGCGATCCTTGCTCTCTGTAAACACCATATTAAGTAATCCCGAATGTGTCACTTGCTCACAAAAAAACCTTGTCATCCTCCTGTATTCCAAACGGAAAGGAGCTGATCGTAGATAGAGACTGAAACCTGTGCGGTCACGAATAGCCAGCCTTCAATATCTTGTCTATAAGTCGGGTGAGGACTAGCTCTCTTAGGTTGAACCCTGGTTCGTGTTGAAGTGTAGCTACGTCCTTTACCCGAACATGGAACTACCCTCGACTTGATCCATCCCAATGATGGTAGGTAGGCAACTCTTTTCGGTTGAGAAAGATTTTGTATTGAAACCCTGTGTTGGCTTGCTTCGCATAGGCTACACAAGCGTTGGACTCTGTCCGCTTCCGTCGAATGGCTGCTAACCATTATTCTGGGTGGATCTTGCAACGATACCCTTAGCCCAGTCTTTATAGCCAATAGAGATTTCCAGGATAGAATAAGGCTATAAGCAAACCATTGAGAACCCTATAGCCCTGCCAGCAATTAGATTCTAGAGTAAGTTTACTTGAGAAGGCTTAAAGCAGTTCAAAGTATAGAAGCATTGTCTGTCTTTCGGGCTATTCGTTCGGAGAGAAAGGGAGGTATAGCACCATTTCCTAGGCCCTATGCTTTAGTCGTAGCTTCTGATCTTTGTATAGAGCTCCTTTAGTCGATATAGAATACGAACTAACGGAAGAAATGAGTGTAACGAAAAGATACGTAGCTTATAAGACAAATAAAAACAGGATTCACTGAAGCTGTTCAAACAGGCATAGGCCAACTAAACGGTATTCCTGGGTTATGGATTCTCTGATGATCTTTTCTATAGGGGCGAAAGAGATTCATATGATTCAAGCTTTGAGATTTGAGAAGCTCTATAAGAATACGAACTATATCGGATAGTTCGTATCCCAACGAACGGAATACTTGAAGTGAGTCTATTAGTCTAGAGAACTAGTTGCTTTTCGTTTCTTCTGTACTCTCGCTCCTTTTGTTCAATTATAAATAAATAACCATTTTGATGGAGATTTGTAGCATCATTCAAGTAAATACAGATTAAGATCGTAGAAACATGAGCTTGTGATATAGCTACACCTAATTCAAGACCGGTTAATGCAAGAACTATAAATAAAGGACCAAGATCTCCTATGAAATATAAAAGATCATTCATACATAGCATAGTCCAAGCGAACCCACTTAAAATCTTTACTGAACTATGACCGGCCATCATATTAGCAAATAAACGTATTCCTGAGCTTAATGCGCGAAAACAATGAGGGATTAGCTCAAGGAGTACTAAAAAAGGTGCTAACGGCAGTGGGACTCCTGCAGGTAATAAGAAGCTTAAAAAATGAAGCCCATTTCTTTGAAATCCCACTATAGTAATGCCAATAAAAATGGAAAATGAAAGCCCCAAAGTAATGAGAAAATGAGAAGTAACTGTAAAGCTATAGGGTATCATACCCTGGAGATTACGAAATAACAAAAAAGTAAAAGTGACCAAGATGCAAGGGAAAAACTTTTGTTTAACATTTCCGGAAAGACCACCTATTTGTTCGTTTACCAGGTTCAGCACGAAATCATAAATAAGCTCTACCAAGGATTGCCAAACATTTGGTACTGAGTTTCCTCCTCCGTTTTTAGTAACAAAATGAAGCAGAAGTAGGACCAAACTGAGAGTTAGCAGCATAAACAAAGATGGATTTGTGAATGAGAAATACAAGTTTCCTATTTGAATATCAAACAATGGGAGAATGGCAAATTGCTCAAGTGGACTTTGGGAAATTAATTGGAATTCCGCCAAAAATTCCTGCCAAATACAACCATTTTGAAAGTCTGCACGGGACAGCTCATTTTTGAGAGCGATGATATGACTAATACTTACGTGTTGAGTATCATTCACATGCCAGACATGGTCGGCAAGTTCTCTTACCGACCCCCATGCTGGTGGCAACCGAAGACCGGTTGCATCCATGTTTCGAGATACCTGTTCACATAAGTCGTCTATAACGCTAGCCCGATTATCAAGGGCTATGAATTTCAAATCAGGTCTTTCCATTTTTATTTTTTATATTTTCTCTTGTTGCTCTCTCCATACAGACAGAAAGAGAGTCTTTCCCGTAGGAGTAGTGAAGAATATTACTTTAACTTTGCCTGGTTGTTGACCAATGTAAAGCAGGGGACTGACTGACTTACTCCGTCTTCCGACAGCGTTCTACTTGCATGTCGACAGCATCACGCAGAACTTCGAACACTCTTATTTCGCTCCTTGCTCGCTCCGCGGCATACCGAAAAAAAAGGGATTCAAGGAGGGATTGGACCTCTCTCTTTCTGTCGTTCCCGAAGTGGTAGAAGAAAGATTTCCGGGCTACTTAGAAAGAAACCTTTCTTCTCTTATGAGATTTCGTATTTCGAACGTTTAGTGATTGATAAATAACTTCTTAGCCGATCCCATAATAGCTTCTTTTCATTTTCACTCCCAATGTACATATGGCACAATATTACAGGAAGCTTGAAGTGCAGCATTCCATTCTCGCATGTCTATTCTCTCTTTCGTTTGGTCTATCTTTCCGTGCGTTCTTCCTCTTCCTTTCTGGATCAGCTTGGTCAGTTAGTCATTGCGTCTATTAGATCAGCTGCGGGCAATGCTTGCTACCGGGAACAGATGGAATTTTTTGTTGATTTCGTCGTAGCAAGAACAGTAGCCTGCCCGGCTCTACTAGTCAAGTAGAAATTCAAGTGGATCAGGAAATTGGTTGGTTAGTTATCCTGGCTTGGGGCAAAGGCTCTCGTCCATTTCAAAAGTGGAAATTCACTTGAAAACAGACTTTTTTAGATTACCCGATCGGAGAATAGATATGAAGTTAGTTAGAAACCTCTCCTGTTAGCTTCAGGCCTTTTTCCCGTGTCCGGTTGGAACCGACTGCCGGCTTGGAACCTTTCCTCCTTAAAGCCGTGCCCCTATTGAGTAAAGGCTTGACGTAACGTAAGAGGACATGAAATACGAATCATGTTTGTGAGAACCCTATCTATAAAGTTCAATCCCAGAGCCTCTGTAAAGAGACTGGACAATCATCTCTGTCGTGGGTCCTCGGAAGATTCTATATATATAAAATAGAAATATTGGAAGGAGGTGACACAGATAATGATCTTTCTTTGTTTGCAGCAGACTGACCTGCCCACAGAGCGGTAAAGAGCCAGCCTAAGCCAAAGAGTCAGTGCAACTTTCCGTATTTCTTCTCAGAATATGTAGTGTGGTTGAAGAGAGGGCTGCTTCCCCATAACTAGTTGATAGTTGAGTGAGGCCAACAAAGAGCAAGGCCCGGCCGTCATAAGAAAGACTCTTTTTTAGAATTTTCAGTGGGTTTGCCCACTTTCTTCCGTTCATAATTCATAAACAAAAGGCTTTTCGGGTTATTTGCCAAGGAATTACAAGAAGAATGGGGTTCGGGTGTTTTCAAATCTCCTTACTAAACGGCTGCTCCGGCGACATTGAAAAACTCTACAAAGGGAAAGAAATCGAAATGAATTTTATAACAATTTCTTTTTCTTTCTAATTGGTCAGGGGCTCTTTAGGGAGAAGGGTTTGAGCTCAACTGGGCTATGTATAATTACAGTGACTTTAGAGTCACCCGGAAATCTAAAGCGCAAATTGCGCCTTTTACAATTTTCCGGTTCCCATGTTGGTCTCACCACGTTAGATATCCCTACGATGCTTAAACAAAGAAGATGATCTCTGATTGGTCGTTGAGAGAGTCAGATTCATTACTCAGAGATATGAGTACTGATTCTGATGTTCTTGCTTCTCATAGGGCGGGCTCCCGGGCGGTTAGCCTTCTCGACTAGCTCCGGTGCGTCAAATATGAGAATCAAAGCTATATGTAATTATGTTATTCAACGTCTTCCGCGACTAGTCCATGACTTCAACATGAAAGTCTGAAGGACTCTTCCGGATGATTGATGGCACATTTAATCAGATAAAGCCATTCAGTAGGTTGGTCGGAGAGATGAACGCTTACTCATTTGACCTTAAGTCTGCGTTAGATAGGCTTGGCTTGGGTTACAGAGTGCGTTGATTGCGCAGCTCTTTGAGAATTCCCTGTCGGCCTTTGTATGTAGCGCTTTCAGGTCCTATCCATTCAGGGCTCCTTTGAAGAAGAAGATACCTCAGGTTAAGTCCAACAGTTTAAGAATAGGACAGCCTTTGTTTGGGTTATTACTCCTCTTGGCCTCTCTTCACTCTTACTCACCATTTATTGGCGATGTATTGTGCCGAGCAAGTGCACCCTGGACAGAAGTTTGATAAGTATGCGATCCTGGGGGATGATGTTGTTATATGCGGCATCGAGGTCGCCAAGATTTATAAACAGACTAACGCGGAGTTGGGAGTTGACATATCAATGTCAAAGTCTCTAATCTCACACTCAGGGTCTGCTGAGTTTGCGAAGCGCTTTTGGTGTAAGGGTCTCACAGTGCCTACGGCACCTGTGTCGATCCGAAACCTGCTTAATTCTCATCATTTGCCTGGTGCTTTATCTCTTTTACATAGTTATAAAATAAAGAGGTTTAGCACTTTCTGTAGGCTTCATGGTGCTGGATTTAGAGTAATCTCGCGAGTCTCCAGCCAAATTGAGAAATTCATCCTTCGTTCTATCTTTTTCCCCGAGATATAAAGAAATCTCTCCTCCGGCCTACCTTACCTATCCTTGCTCTGGAAAGCCTTACTCAAAGGCCTGATCAAAGTAATCCTAATAGAAATGAAATAATAATATTATCTATTTGTATGCGAAAGAAGGTAAAAACGTCCCGCAGGTATGGTTTAGGGAAACTTACACGAATCAAGGATTTTTCTTATCGATAAGCGTACATACAAAAATTCTTGTAGTGAAGTAGGAGTTGGAGAGGCACATTTCCTTCCGAGCTCACATTCGTTTTTCAGTGTATGCTTCCCATCTCTATCTTTCTACCGGCAGGCACATCTGTCCTTTGCGTCGTCTTTATATATGTATGTTTTTTATCTTTTTCCGAAATAGCGTTGCGTATAGAAAAAGAAATGATTCGTCTTCACAGTCACGAAAAATGTTATAACGGCAAGATCTTACGGAACGTATTTCGACAAAGCAAAGAAAGTAAGTTGTTGGAGCGAAAAAACCTCATCTCGTTCAGTCTGGGAGATAGTGGAATTTCTTCTTGAAACCCGTACATACACCTTTTAAAGGTATTAGTAGTAGTCACATCCTCTCTTCATTCTCTGCTTCCTTTCTTTCATCTGTGATAGATACTGGATCCACTGTCTCTAATTAAGCATTTATTTCATAGCCTCCCGTCCTGAGCTAACTTGAGAGCTGGATTAAGAGCAACTAAGGAAAATCCATAGAGTTGGGAGCCAAGATTGCCTCCACTGGAACCTTGTCCTGACGATAGAGGAAAGACTCTACTGAAATGTACTACTCCACTGGTAATGTATCGAACCTGTAACCTATAACATCCTATGCATGGAACGCAACTACAACTTGAACTCAACCCAACGCACTGAACCCCCAAAAAGGGAACTGGATGAATGGGAACTGGCTAGCCTCTATCCTGCAGACCAAGAATCTACTATCCAAGGTAGGACGGACTCCTATCTGAATATGGTTTTTTTGAATACCTTCATTTCATTCCCTGCTAGGTCTAACGATGAGAGAGTGCTCCTTTCGCAAATAATCATTCTTAAAGACCACTTGCTTTACTCCTTGGAGTGGCTAGCTTTCAACAAAAGAAAAATCTAGTTTCAAAACAAAAGGGGCATTCAATAGAGTAAGATGCGGCTTTTGAATTTCAAACTAACGCTTAAAAAAAATACCACATAATACAGCTTTCAATAAATATTCCTGCGCTTACCCTGCGGTGACACAGAACATAGAAAGGCTGGAGTTTGAGGCATACTTCAAAAAAAAGGGGGATTCACTTATTTATTATTAACCCGCAATCTATTACCTATCAACTTATCCTAGCCGTCAGTGGCTTCCTAGTTATGAACTCATACTATATGGACTTAGCACTGTAATTATCCCTTGATCTATATATGGATAGCTTCAAAACTGACTTGCTCGTTAGCTTTAGAACCCGCGTGAAATCAGCTATCCCTTCAATATTTGCTGCTTTTGTCCTTGCTTGAACTAGCTAACTTTATCCTCCAATGTCTTGTCCTTCCCGCTTTATTACGCAATGGTTAGACTGCATTTTCTCCTGCTTAGCTTGCTGCAGGAGGCTACCTTAGGACTGCAGCAATTGGCGCGGCTGGATGGCTTTTAGAAGGAAAGTAAATAGGAACTTGTGAAACTGCACGTTGGGCTATTACACCAACTGAAGAAATGGAAGGAATCGAAGGCTTAGTTAGATAAAATGGTCCCACAAGCGGAAAACACGTTAAAATTCAATCGCTCACGGCAGAGAGAGAAAAATCAGTATCGAAAGGATAGACGAACCCGGCCGGCAGCAACTGCTTGAGCTCGAGTTCCTGGTTAAAGGGGGTAAGACGAGATCCTACGGTTCACTTTTCTGTTGTATCTTTAGCATCCCACTTCACTCCACAAGGGGAAGTGGATCTTACGTCCAGCCTTACTATAAAGATAGACCCTGGAACTTCCAAGGCCAAGAAGGAAGACCTGGACTTGTGGAGAAACAAAGTTCATATGGAAATCCCAGTGGTATTGGGTATTCCAACATCGCGCGCATTGATAAAGTGGGTGATCTTCAAAGGCCGGTTTCTTTCCGACCCATTCTGGTCTCGGCGGGGACGAGAGTAGGACAGCCAAACGAGATGTGGCTGCTTCAGCGCAAGAGAAAGAGAGGCCCCTCGTACCCTTTTCTTTCCCGCGTGGAGAAGGAAATATCAAAATGTTGTATCAGTAGAGGACTAGCTCGCATAATAGTCCGGGGTGAAGTACGCAATTTCTTTCGTTCTTTAAATGTATTCCCTTCTAAGGGACGGTGCCTGTCGGCCCGGTCATAATGATCGGTCTATCCCCTTTCCCCGGAGTAAAGGAAGGAATTGAATTCGTTTATTCCAATAGTTAAGGAGTTCGTCTCTATGCATATAATTTTTTAATAAAATGTGTTCAATGGCTGTCATGTTTGGAAGTGAAGTACGTCAGGTGTCTTCTCTATTTTATACTTTATTTTGTTTCGTTTTTGATCTCCCTCTTCCCTTTCTCGCCACAAGGAGCTCTTCTATAAATAAACAAATAGGGAGGCGGAAGCTTCAAAAGTGATGCGTAAGGTTGGGGCTTCGGGATGGACTCATTTAATATATAAGCTTCAATACTCTTTCTTTGTCTTAGACTTCCCTTTTTTAAGAGCTCCGCTAGTTAACATAGGGAACTAGTCTGTCGTATAGAAGAGAGAGAGTCTATCCCTAATTGATTGAGTATGAAAGCATTTTAAATAATTAGCAAGCGCTAATCTTTTTTTAATGAATTGGCGCCTGAGATTTGAAATTTGAATTGAATTCAGGTACAAAAGAAATAGGTGCTTGAGCTGTAACTCTTGCATCAGCTGGATCAGCTTACGCGGGTAAGTGCTTCCGAGTTGAAAAGGAAAGCTAGCGAAGCTAAAAGAAAGTGAAATAGTTCTGATTTAGGAGACCGTAAGGAAGATGCGGCTTTATAGCTACATTTATGTTTCAGTATGCGTTACCCCCTCCTGACGTTCAAGAGCTTTAGGCCGCTCTGCTCTAGTTGCTTTTCTATGTTGAGTGAATCCCTATAGAAAAGAAATAGAAGAAGTGACTTAGGCTCGGGGCGTCAGAAAAGAAAAGCTATTCCTTATTCATGTTAGTACCATTACCTAATGGAATGGCCTAGCTTTGATTCTTTCTTTTTCTCAGGTTCGGTTCGGTTTACCGAGGGTGAGGTCGACCTTTGATCGGTGGTACCTTTTGTGGCTAGCTCGTTCTGAAGGTCAAAAGCCAAAACGACTCCATGAAGAGTGTCCAAGCCAAGAAGAATCGTTGAAGAATAAGAAGAATCCATTTAAGGAGTTGGAGGAATAGGCGATGCGTCAATGGCTATTTCTTTTAGGGTTAGTTGAAGGGCTTGATACCTTTCGAGCTAACTTAACTGTCAGAAAGAAGAACTAGCGACTCCCCCTCTCGACAAAGTAATGTGAAAAACAAACTAAGTCCCCGGATGAGTTTGTTTAGTAAATTCTGGGTGATGCGGAAGCGGGAATTCAATAATTTTTGAAATTCAAAATTCTACAGCGTCGGTGTATCTAGGGTACCAAATCCCGTACTAGGGATTGCCGAGGTCGAAATGTCTGGTTGTCGGTAATGATGGGGGATGGTCTATCAACCGGTGGAAGCACAGCTTAACAATTCTAAGATGAACTAACGATTGTTTAGCATATTACTTAGAATAATAGGGCAGAGAGTTTTGGAACAATCTCGGCGTCAAAAGTCTTACCGGGTACTCCGAAGATTGAGGAAGACTTTCTTCTTATTGGGCAAACATAGTACTAACATTTTTAAGAAATCGATGCGTAAGAATTTCGATCGTTTTCTTTTTGATCGCTGTTTGCTATTTATTTAGTTTGTGTTTAGGTTCAATTGATCCATGGCCTGCTTTCAAAAGATGCGTCAGTTTCCGCTAGTTGGAGATAGTTCAGTGAAGAAGTTCCATTCCGATCCTGGTAGCCTCGCCAATGCCCCCTCTCCTGCACCAGATTCTTTTGTTTACTACTCCGTAGTGCTTTTTTTGGTTTTCCTTCGAATTCTCCTTTTGAACCCCTTTTTTTAAAAAAGGGGTGGGTGGTCTTCCATGCTGCCAGACCGCCTCCTGCCTCCGACAGGTTTTCCGGATAGATCCAATGCAAAGTCTTATTCAAAGTGAGTGGGTTGAACTCTTATTCTACTTCTATGGATATGGAATTAAGCTTAAGCTTAGCCCTTAGCCAATGATGGATTTCGAGTTCTACTCATTCAATTAAAGAATGTAAAGTACCTATTATCTTTCACCTTTATTGGCATTCTATTTTTTCTTCTATCAAACTTTTCCCTATGAGAACTCGCTTGCTATCTAAAGGCTGCGATAACTTGACTTATCAAACGTCTCGAATTGAGGATAGTCGACCCGTGCATCCTTTTAAGCTAACGTGTGAAGAAAGAAAGCTCTGTACCGTGGGCTCTTATCTGATATGATAATGGATTCCTGTTATCTTTCCCTTTTATATATTGATGAGGAAGAGGCAAGGAATTCTTTTCTATATCTTAGGGGGAGCTTTGAAGCTGAGCTATTTTCCCCCCTATAAAAATGATTCTAGAATAGCCTTCTTCTGCGGCAGCTCACTCTTTTAGGTGCACGAATAAGAAGACCAAGAAAGAGGGTCAGACTATACTTGTGAACTACCCGGTTCAGCTAAAGAAGTTTTCTCATCCACGGAGGACGATTTTACAGTATCAGACTCTATCTGTCAATCATCCGAGGATCTTAACGAGAAAAATGGAAATGAAATTATTGGGCTTTTTAAATAGATCGTAACGAATCTTGAATTTCTTAGTGAAATCGGGACTTCACTGAAAAGGATGGGTCTTTTGGAGACAGAGAAAGGAGAGAGGTCTGGGGAAGGTAGACGAAGGAAAGTCTGCAAGAAATGAACTCAGATCTACCCGAAGCTCTGTCAATTTAAAGATTGCATATCCTATAACAGTTGACCTATCGGAGACGACAGGTAATTCATCGACAAGCCTTCTTTTATATATAGTATAGAGATCTGTCTTTGGTGGCAAGCCTACCTGCCTCTTCATCTTTAGTGAACATATGGGGGCTCTACAATGGGGCAAGCTTCAATTAAGCAATAACTATCGATTGAGCGAAAGAACCCGATTGTTGGACATCAATAAGGCAGGAGAAAAGATCTGACTTCTTAAGTGAAAGAAGGATTCCCTGACATGGCAAGAAGTGACCATCTTACCTTTGAGGTCGGGGACAAAGAAGATCCGATGGAGTCAAAAGAAAGTGTTGGATCTTCCGCAAGGGCATCCGATAGCAGAGAGGAGAATGAAGTCAATATGGGTGTGCCGAGGTCAGTATATAAGAAGCGATTTACCATCAATGAAGGAATGCTGCTCTTTGATTCGCTGGTGGATCTCCTTTTTTGGAAAAAGTAGTAAAAAAGGTCTTTCTTCCGCCATAAAAAAAAGAAATCGATAGTAATAGGGCTCATACTCATAAGCAAGTCTATGATCCGCTGTGACAAGATCCACCAAGAGAAAGAATATGTTGATCGGGTTCTAACGCCTCGCTCCTCTGTCGAGTTGCTTCGCTCCATCTTTTTCTCCATCCGCAGCTACATCTGGACTGAAGCAGCCCAATCTTTCATTTCCAAAATCACACTTTGATCTTACATGACCTGGAAATCGCTTCTATCTTTAATTAATAGCCCGATCAATCCAAAGATTCGTCCCTGACTTTTTCCAGAATTAGAGTTCGACCACAGCTGCCCCCCCTTTTTTGGGAGGATCAAGTTCCTTGCCAACTATCGACCCCGATCTCTTTTCATTTGTGTTTCCTATTTCCAAACCTAGCCTTCGTCAATCACACTAAGCAGACTTGAACTTCTCTCTTCATATTCATAGTAGCTTTAGCAGAGGCCATCAACAGAAAGATTTCGTAATCCCCTTCGCACCATTGAAACTTATAGAGACAGAATGTGTAATATCTTAATTAATAGAAAAAACACATTCGCTTTAGCCAAAGTCAAGCTACTGGTATAGGTAGATTATATATGGACCTTTTTCTATTTTCTAAGAAAGAAGAAAAAGATTGAGATAGGAATAGCAATAACCCGATGTTAGAGTAAAGCATTCCCCCGAAAGAGAAAGAACCTCTCAGGCTTTCGGGACTTTTTTTCTAAAAAGGGTGAACAACTCAAGCGCCTTTCTTTCCGTTGAAGAAGCGCAGAGGTTTAATTACCAAGCTGTCTCTTACAGCACGAAGTTACCAGCGCCTTATGAAGGAAAGATGTTCGTTCGCCTTTCGCTATTAGTTGAGTAAGGCACTCACTTAACGTTGAGTTAACGTTAACCAACCTGGCGGGTTCGCCTAGATGCCTAGTTGAAAACGGGAAAGAAATGAAAAAGATTTCCATTTCCACACAAGAAGGCAGGCAGCTTTGAAGCGAGGCTTATAGAATGCCGACTACATGGAAACTAAGGATAGGTTGATTCATCTTCTTGATGCTCGCATACCACCGTACTCAAAGTGTACCGATTTCTGCTTATTTGCCTCTCTCGATTGCGCTAGAGGAAGACTATCATGTGATGTGCCCAAACATGGGCCTATACCTTTCTTTTAAAAATGAAAGGAATTTGTATATCATTTTGCGGTGGTACGTTAAACTATGGGATAGATAGGTACTCACTACTAGGAGTAACGAGGCTGATTGAGACTCTGAGGAAAAGCTTCCAAAACCGTTCTATCAGTGATACATTCTAGAAGAGAATGGAGAGTGTATTCTTTATAGCACCTGCATCGATCACAGATTGGGCCTTACACAGCTATCAGGGGTGAACCACCGAGCAGTACATATGCCAATATAGTCTTAGAAGAAAGAAAGACCAGGCGCCATAACGAGGGAATTCATCTTAGCAAAATCATAGACCTAGACTTGAGATTATGCTTGTTTAAGTCTAATTTTTTTCTTAAGTTAACGAAATAAAGTTTTTCCCACCTTAAAATCTGATCTCTCCATACTACGAAAAAAATCTCTCTTTTGAAAACTATATACTAGACTGATAAGAGTTACCCTCTTAGACTAGTCTTCCTTTAGGAGTCCCGTGGGTTCAGTTTGCTTAAAGCCTAGAAGAGGCCTAGAAAGAATAAGGAATAGGCACTGTACCGGCAGCGAACTAACAGGTTTGGCTTTTTTTCTTTTATTGACTTGACTTTGAAGAGTCAATGTCGCATTTCGAGTGCTTGGTTAGATCTAAGACCCTAATGTAATGAACGAGAAGGTGCAAAATTAAGTCTTAGCTAAGCATTAAAATTCCGGGTAATAGAGGCGTTGGAATCTGTGCTTACTAATTGAAGAACCGGTCAACAAGTGAAGTGCAAGACTAGCTGGACCTGGACTGAGTAATCGCTAACATTCCTTTTTCTCTCGGGACCGGGGGGACTCAGAATGTTAAGTACGGCATTCAGTAAGAAAGAAGTAAGCCAAGTTAGAAAAGCTAATAGAACTTTGCTTAGACTCGTCAGTCTGTGATGCATTGAGTTGAGAGTCAAAGGGCAAAGGAGTAGAAAACCTTCTAACTGAAAAAGGATTTGAGTGAAAGCCGGCTGCATGAAGTCCATTATATGTATGCGGGTATGAATCACACCATTCATGCACAAGATTCGTCGCCCACACTTGCTTATCTGTAGATAAACAAGATGGAATCCTCCATACTGAGCATTTATGTCCGGGATATATAAACTCCCAGACTGTGAAAAAACTGTAAAAAAGCCTAGCCGGTAGGCGGCTAAAAGAGCAATTCAACTAATTTCTTCCTTCTCGAAAACCAGCTGTGGGGGGGCCACCTCCCACTCCCCCCCCCTTGGAAAAGAAACTCAATGCCATTGACCAAGGCCCTCCGATCTCTACCGCGGGTGCCAAAGAAGAATGAGAAAAAGCGAATAAGAGTACTAATAACTACGGATCCCCTCTATCCTGGGCCCACCCTTTTTCCAGGAGAAATGACCACACGGAAACCAGGACCTCCTCAAGGGAAAGGGGGCCTTGGAAGGTTAATTGGAACTCGCTCAAGTTGTAAACGAAATACAGCACGTAGAAAACGAACTGCGCCAACGCCTCCGACTCGACGCCCTTTTTTGGAGACACCTGCTCCCGGCGAACCCTGCCGTCGTGGAAAACCGCATCCGCGCGACGGACCAGAGAACAAGGGACCTCGAGAGTAGACTGATAATGCTGCGAAATGAACAGGAAGAGCTCATTGTGCGGGCTCTCACCCGCGGTGCCTGATGAGACTAGAAGAAAAAAAAGTAGTTCTACTAAAATGTCGGGTTGGCCTATTAGTTGTTGTGGTCAATGATGCTCGAGCATGTAGAAGTTTTGAGTTCAACATCTTTTGGATCGGTTTATGAGTGCGGGCGTGCCAGAGTCACAGTGGACTCGAGTGTACTGGATTATATGCAAGACTAAGCACCAAATTCCCTTGAATTGAGATTGGGCGACCTCAGATGTTCAATTAATTGCACCACGACCTCAATCTAACTTCTAATCAAGCTTGTAGGGAAGCAATGGATTCAACTCTGCCTCATTTTTTCTTGGCGTTCGATTTCCCTTCGGACTAAACAAGAAGTGGGTGAATCAACTAAACAGTAGGTCTTGAAGAGCCTTCCGGGTAGGTAGAAATTTAATAGCTATTAGGCCTTTTAGGTAAGTTCCCTTCTTCCTATGCAGTTAGCTCGACTCCTGGTCTAGCTCTTAATAGGCATGTAGCCGTAGGTGTTTTCTCTTCTTTCATCTCAAGCTCCCGGGAGAAAGGCATAAACCGCTAAAATAATAAGGGAGAAATGCCCAACAAAGTCCTTAACCACGCGAAAGAGAGAGCTTTTAGACGGCCAACTCTCCTTGTCCACCCACCGTCATGTGTCTCCCTATGGTGGAAAGCAGGTGGAGAGGTCGATGTTTCGCTCGTCACCCAGGGGAAGAACGGAGCTAGCCGACCTCCTGTACTGAACTTCTGTCGGGGTCAGGCTGAGGAACTCAATCTATAATGACTTTCTTTCCTGTCGAAAGGAGAAAGTTGTGGAGAGGACGCGGCAAGTGCCGACATAGCCTTTGAGAGTTCCACACTACTGGAGTCCTGCTCGAAAGACTCCTTCTTTATATATGTGACCTAACTCACGAAAGAAAATTTCTCTGTGAACGAAATAAGCCATCTCGTTCCTGAAAGGGAAAGGACTTTAAAGTCATGCGAAGTTTGAATTGGCATACTTCACTAACTGGTCTGTCTAAACGGTGCTTGTTGCGGGGAATCGATCGGGGAAGCCGATCCTGCTCAACAGAAAGGGATGTGATTGCGTTCTCATCAACAGGAACGTCAGAAGGCTAAGAGCTCTTATTCTCCTTCTATGCCGTTTGGCTTTGGAAAGGCATATATTTACTAAAAGAAGACAATGGATTGGTTCTCTTACAGTTCAATTCCAGGTGAAAAAGAAAGCCCGATAAGCAGCTAACATAACAGCCGTTCTCCCGCAAAAGAGCTCCGGCTGTGTAAGCCTGATAACAGCGGAAAAGACGAAAACAGCAACTTCTCTTTCTGCGGATGAAGTAAGGCATTCTCGAACAGTAACTTTCACATTCAGTCCAATTCTTCCCGCAAACCTTCCAACAGCAGGGGTTTGACATCGAGAATCTTGCTCTTAATCCGTTGTAACGGCTGGTAAAGATTCAAGAACCGAATCTGAGAGATTCTTATCAGAGGACGTGAATTGATCTTTTTGTTCTAAGTCAACTAGTCCTTTGTGACTACTTAATTCCTTATTGTCGAGGAAAGAAAGTTATGCGATGAATCTATTGCAAGAGCTAATTATCAGTCAGAACAGTCGATTCATTTTCAAAGTATCATGGTAGGTCGTCCTTCCCTTCATTCTCTTGGGCTAGCAGCCCGAGGCGGCTTAACTCAGATCCTCGATCAAGGAATCCCCTTTTCTGGCGCACCCTAATCCATTTCCGGTGCCATGAAACTAGAAGAAAATCTCAACGCAGTTCAAGTCACAGCTGCTGAGATGGCGTAGTGAATAGAGTACTAAAAAAAATAAAGAAAATTTGAAATAAATAATAAACAATTCTCCGGGTGACTGGATCGCCCCGAGTCAAATGGAATTTCAAATACTTTTTTATATGGTGGCATCTCGAAAGTGCCGCGCAGTGGTTTAATCATGGAACGTCCAAAAAGCCTGGTAAAATGCGAACATTATAAATCGCCCTAGAACAAACATTTATTAAATTGTTTGAGAGGTCCCCTTCGAAACTACTACTGAACCCGGAAATTGCGTAGATTGCTTTGCTTGGAATTCCCTAAGTAACCCAATCCCTGTCATTTCACACGGAAAATGGTATGTTTTGAGCGTTTGAAGTGGACGAACAATCAGCGTACGTAATCGAGTTTCATGCCATCATGTCTTTCTGCCCAGCAGCGCTGGAAACCGCTTTCATGCGTCTTGGTTGTTGGTAGAGGCCTGAAAAGTGCGATTCTATGAACTTTATTTCGCTTTCAGGAGCGTAGCTTTATTCAAAAGGTAATTTATTTCTTTACTTAATATTAAGTAAAGGAATTTATAGGAAAACTAATATATCTCCGATTATCTCCGACAATAAGAGGTCAGAATAAAGAAAGTTTAAGTTTATGAATAGCCCTTTGATGTTCCAATTAAAGAATCGAAAAAAGACTATCGCACTTTCCGGATCATAGATCAGATCAGAGAATTCCCTCTTTCAAGCTTCCAACCAGTATAAGGAGTAAAAAAAGGTAGAGACAGTCCGATGACGCCAGTGAGCAGCATGTCTGCTTTCGCTTCAATATCTTTACACCTTTCATTCAGATATCACTAGGGACGGTGAGTCATGGAGATAGTACATGGACCTATAAGTCTCACTGGGACGGGGACAAATTCCACGACGAAGCCAGGAGCGGAAGGAGGGACTTGAACCCTCAACCTCAGCCTTGGCAAGGCTATGCTCTACCATTAAGCTATTTCCGCCAGCTACGGTAGTGGCGAAGCACTACTGAGCAATTCACTTGCACTTATTGAGGACGACTTCTGTTTTTCCTTAGGACCACACTGAAGACCTCCGATCGAGCTACGAGCACGAGTAGGTAGGTGGCTAGGGGGGGCGGGAAGGGGGGACCTTTCTTTTTGCTTCGCGCGTCATGAGATGATGATTAGTAGGTCAGGTCCCGTGTGTGTGCTCTTTATCACAATCCGTCAGAGGCGGGCTGGCTGGGCTGCCTTTTCAATCAATCTCCGGCCGCTCAGTGCCGCTATTGGTGCGAGTTGTAAGGGGTGAAGGTCTCGAGTCGAGAAAGAGCTTCATCTCATTGAAGTAACGGGAGTGAGTGCACCGCAAGACCAGACAAGTTGCTCTCTCGCCGCAGAATCCGTCTTTTTTTTAAGTTAAGTCATTTCCTAAGACGGCTCTTCTTATTCGTATTAAATCCAATTATTCTACTTAAATTCCACGAATCTGGGTCGATTCCTGAGCCTTTCGTTCTCCCCTCTCGGTTGGCCTTTGCCAGCCACTAGAGCAAGTAAGAAAACCGTCAGTCACTTAAAGAACTACAGATTTTGACCGGATTGTACACCTTTGTGTCTGGCTATGTATATGAATGTGCATAAAGAAAGGACGTCTTTCTTTTGTTTTGGGGGAGAAGAGAGAGGAAAGAAGCTACAGCGGCACCTCACGAACTTCTTACTGGGGCAGCACCATCCTATAGGCATTTGCTTTTGTTTGGATGCACGTGGTGTTTTGTTCATATTCTTGCGCAGTTAAGAGAGAAATTGTCCTCAAGGCCAGGACTTCTTTTTTGGATATGCTCAGTCCGAATATAGATAGATGCTATGACGTGAAATCCAAGAGACTCGATGTATCCTTGAATGTTCTCTTTAATGAGGTCACAACAGATTTTCCTTTTCTTAATTAAGAAGCCCTGGAGGAGAATGGTGATGGAGATGTATTATGGCCCTGTTCATCAACTCGAACTTCATTCTTCTGCAGTCTCAGTTATGGATCAGCCTCACTCTTCAGGCCAGCATCTTCCGCCGATTGTCAGCCTGTTCAGCTGACCTCAGAGGCTTCCAGTCATCCGGAACAGCATCTTTCTTCTCGGCGGCGATTACAGTCTCTTTCCCAAAGTCAGACTACTGACGAAGATCAGCAGTGACGCCCAGTTGCTTTCCTTCCAGTCGCTTCCTTAGATTCTGGATCCTTCTCGATTGTTCGTTGATCTTCTCAAGTTTCTTATCCCGTTGAAGGATTTTTGTCTTATTTTATGAATCGTTTTTTCTAAAACATCGAGCTTACCTCATGTCAGTTCAATCTTCTCATGAACCTGAATTATTTGCTGAAGCTTCCAATCATTCTTGCTGAAGAAAGACTATGCAAGAAAAAAAGAAGAAAACTTAGTCTCATTGCCTGCAGGGAAACAAGCCATTGGCTGCAAGTTCATTTACTGAAAAGAGCATAAAACAGATAGCTCAGTAGAAAGAGACAAGGCGTTATTAGTAGCTAAAGGATTCCTTCTTCAATATTGAGTCGAACCCCTGACGAGATAGAAGAAACATTTGCCCCGGGTTGCTAAAATGACCACCATTCTTGCCTTGGCTGCAATCAAACAAAAAGTTGCCCTTATTTCAACCTACTTACAGGAAACTTGTTGGGAGCCTTTTCTACTTGACTAATTATCGCTGACATTGCTTACACTTACAACATAGGGGGAAGTGATCAGCCGATTTTTATGGACAAGCCGAGATCATCTCACTGTTAAGCTGCTTTTCGGATTCTGCGATCTATCAAAACCTCTTCCGGGCGAGGTTTTCCCCTTCGGCTAGGGGTTACACATTCCGCTGCCCGATTCTCCCTGACGCAAGTTCAGTGACTTATTGCTTGACTTTACAGTCAAAGTAGGTTTGCCTATGTCAAAGGAGGCCGAGCTTTGGACTGAGAGTCAAAGACTAAGCCCACCGTGACGCCGCTTATCCTCTTTTTGTAATCCACCGACCTGACGCTTTCTCTTTCATCTTCTTCTGCTTATCTATCGTCTTTTCTTGCTCTTCCTTCTTTCTTGAGGGACCGTGTAATAGGTAAGGACAAAGAGGGAGGTCGGATAAGACGCAGCTTTGGCTTTACCCTTTACCCCAGACACCCACTTCTTGCAAATCGAGCACCCGTATCGTCATTCCGCGAAAGCGGGGCGCTTAAGGCAGACAGATCCTCATTATCGAGAAACTCGAGGCAGGTCTCGAATTCCGTGGAAGCTGTCCATCCTGTGCTAAATCGACCGTCTATATTGAATTTTCGAAAATTGTTCATTCATAATGAATAGGCCACAGTCCCCATAATCCCCCTCAATGTAGATTGGAGTTTGAGTAAGTTTACAAGTATAATTCTTCTTTTTTTGTTTCTAAAAGGTCAGTAGACGAACAGTGGATTGTATTTCCAATTTTCTTCTTTTTAGTAAAAATATCCCGAAGCACCTCGTAGTATATATTGAAAGTTTTAAAGGAAGAAAGACATGACGGATTGAAAAGAAGAATATCAGGAGCAAGAAACCACCACGCGGAGAAGCCTAACAATAAAAAAAGAAAAGTAACAAAACTAACTAAGTAGGAATTGGAAAAGGTAGTTGAGAGGGTGACGCACCATAAGCCTTCCAAGGTCCTTTATAAAAGGAATAAAAATACGCACCTTCCTGGTGTACAAAGCGGACCTCCCCAGTAATCTTCGGGGAACGCGCCCAAGTAGACCGAGTGAAGGCAAACCAATCACGATGTTCGCGTCTCCTCCATACCAAAGACGAATCACGCCAATCACCAAAGAGCTCAGACCTCCTCGAAGTAAACTTACAGAACAAAGAAAACATAGCAAATCGTCTATTAAAGACGATAAATAATCAAATGTTAAAGTCTTTATGCATTAGTTACTTCGTCCCTTAGGCGATCAGTTAAGCCAGCGGGGATAGTAACTTCATCAGATCTTCCAATCGCTTATGTCAGAGCTGCTTCCTCTGTCAGAGTAGTTTTGACTCAGCTCCGAGGGATGTTGCGACGAGAAGAAGGGCTTGCTTGCTGTTCTAGGCGATGGGAGATTTTTGAAGGCATTACACCGGTGTTAGCAAGAAGGAGGCTTGGTTGCATAGAGGGAGCTCTTTGACATCGTTAGTGAAGCCAGTACCCTAACTAACTAAGTTAACAGCATAAAATCCTTCTCACTCCATGTAGATTGCCCTAAGGCAAGTAAGTGAAATCCGCGCTGGGGAAGGGGAGGAAAGGCTACTAAGACAAGTGGGGAAGAAAAGAAGATATAGAATAGAAAGAATAGGCATCGAATGCTGCAATTGAATCAACTCTTGGCCTATCAGCTCTTGTGCACTCATTGGCTGTTCTCAAAGAAGCTGCTATTGAGGAAACTAAAAATAATTCTTTTTCCTGCCTGATCTACGCTTCAACATCGGATATTTCGTAACCGATAGGCGAGCCAGACCCATGCATGGGATTGGGATTAGCCCGGTTGGAATAGAAGGAATTTTTTCGTTTAACCTCCTTTCACCTCGCCATACAACTAACGTGAAAGTAGCAACCTACCTTTAGACAGAAAAAGACATCGTAGGGTCATCTTCACTTCACGCTGTGATAAAGAAGGCAAGAAGGAGCCTATATAGCAATCACCGAGGTATCGAGCCACAGAATTCTTTCTATCACTGGCAACTAAGCGCAAGAAGGAAACGACTGTTCATTGAATTCCAAATCGCACAATCCGATTTATTTCGCTTCAGTGTAAGCATGGCTAGGTGTGAAGCCTGTCCCACCGAAATGGAGCAAACCACCAGGTAGACGCACGTCTAACGTACATTTCGTAGGCAAGAAAGGCAGTTTTAGCAAGACTGAGCATAGGTACTCGCCAGAGCTCTTTTTGACGATTCCCTTTACCCGGGATACAACGATTCGATAGTAGAAGCCATTGCCGTTGACCTAGCTATCAAGAACTAGAGATTGGCAGTTCGAGTGCTAGAAAAATTCCCAAGAGCAGCTTTTTTTTGTCCAAGGGCTCTCAGAAGGAACTCCTTCACCGATTAATATGATATGAAAAAAAGTCCTCGAAGGGGGAGATGGCCCTTTTCTTTGGCTAACCCTCCTTCAAATAAGAAAGTTGCTCTCCCGACAGACGAATTCGGTTCTCCTTGGGACTGACTTTGTAATGACTCGGTCTACTTCTCTGATGAATGACATGGCTTGCTTAGCGGAAGTCTTTATATTGCCAAGTCTCGGATATTCCGTAATAGCCGCACATAATAACATAATAGGAATAAATAAGACTTTCACACGAATGCCTTTCTTTGCTTTGCCCTAAAGAATGAATCTCGATAGCTGTCCCAAAAACAACCTTCTACGTGGTGTGCTCCGCTTCGCAGGTACAAGAAAAGCTTTACCAGAACCCTTTTCCGAGAGAATCTTTGGAAAGACTCCCATGTGTGATTTCTGACTAGAGAACTTCTTAACACATCATAGGTCTTCCTTTAACGCGCTTGGTTGAGAGTGAACTCCCCAAAAGAGGAACCGATCTCGGATTTCAGTCTTTAACCGTCCCATTAGCAATTGACGTACCAACTAGCGAAATCGAGCTTGGGAGTAGAATTTGAAACCAATATACTTTGATGAGGTGCTCCTAACGTGCCATAGAAAGTGCGACAGAGTATAAGTAAAAAATCTGCACATCTTCATAGGTACTCTATCCAATATTGCTTTAACGAAACTAAGACTAGGAAAAGAATCATTTTTAACATGCTTAAATGTAGTTTAAAATCGATGCATACGCGAACACGTCCATCCTTGAAGGGCACGAGGACGATGTTCGAAATCCAGTCAAAATAATCTACTGCCTTAATGAAATCAATAGTTGAGTAACTTCACAGCTGAAGAGAAGATTACGAAGGCAAGAATCAACCTCTTCCGGGCGAGGTTACTGGTTAGAGGTGAGCTTAGACCGTCTGGTTGGTTCAAATCCTCTTTTCTGAACCAGCAGTGGATCAGGCCCGAAGCTGCTGGGTAAGAACTCTAATCGTTGGCAGTTGAGAAGAACTTGCCGGTTCGCTCTCCGGTCCGCTCTGGTCTACCATCTGCAGCTCTTCTTATTCTGAGAAGTTAAGCTCTTCATCTGAGTTGCTCCCGAAGCCAACCATGTTACAGGTGCTGGGTCCTGCTCGTGAAGGATTCTTGTAGAAATATGACGCAAGGACAATGTTCCCCTTCTTTCTTTGGTTCTGGATCCACGACTTCTTTCTGTAGCAGATCCCGAGAGTGTGACCCAGACGTCTGTGGTAAGGTTAGATTAACCGTCATGTCAGCCTCTCTCTCATTCAGTTGCAGATGAAAGTGGAAGGCTTTTCAGTCTCTTTCATTTGTTGTTTTAGCTGCTCTTCTCGCAGCAAGAAAAGCGAGTCTGGCTTGAGTTGAGAAGTGTTCGATCCTTGCAAGCCTTAACGCGATCGCAGTGAGGTTTTATGCTTTTTGCTAAGCTGAGTGTAAGAGCTTCCCCATAAAGAACTTCTTTCTCTTTATTATCTTACTCTATCCGGAACCTGGTTCCCCCTCTGCATATGGTAATAGAGAGCTCCTCAAACAAAGGGCTAGTTCTCAGTCTTCCCGCCTTGCAGTCTTTCCCGGCTCTACATCTATTCTATCAGTAAGCATTGGCTAAGCCAAAATCTCTTTGTATTTAAATCCATTCGATAGGAGGTATAGGATGGAACCTAATCCGCTTCGCGAGGGTATCGTTCGATCTTTCTGTTTGTGTGGTTGGTAAACTTTGATCGGTTTTTTAGCAAGGTACGGAATGTATCGTCAAATATTCAATATGATTCCACAAGATCTAGTTTCGTTCAAGTAACGGATTGACGCCAATTGAAAGGATCTTCTGATCAATAACGAGATCGTTTGGATTCCATTAGTAATGCGGATTCGGAATATCACACATTAATCAATAAAAGAGAGAAAAAACAACTAAAAGAAAGATCGATTCTTCGGGATCCTTCCTTTCTTCAAACTACAGGAACAGAGATAGAATCAGACCGATTCCCGCCCTTCTGGCCTCAATGTCTCGGCTATTCACGGAACGTGAGAAGCAGATTCTTCATAATCCGCTTCCGGAAGAAATCGAAGAACTTCTTGAGAATCCTACTTCAGGAATTCGTTCTTTTTTCTCCGGCAGATGGTCAGAACTTCATCTGGGTTCAAATCCTACTGAGAGGTCCACGTCAGATCAGAAATTGTTGAAGAAACAACAAGATCTTTCTTTTGCCCCTTCCAGGCGATCGGAAAATAAAGAAAGGGTTAATATATTCAAGATAATTACGTATTTACAAAATACCGTCTCAATTCATCCTATTTCATCAGATCCGGGATGTGATATGGTTCCGAAGGATGAACCGGATATGGACAGTTCCGATAATCTTTCATTCTTGAACAAAAATTCATTTTTTTACTTATTGAATCTATTCCATAACCGGAACAGGGGGGGATAGACATTACACCACGATTTTGAATCCGAAGAGAGATTTCAAGAAATGGCAGATCTATTCACTCTATCAATAACCGAGCCGGATCTGGTGTATCATAAGGGATTTGCCTTTTCTATTGATTCCTACGGATTGGATCAAAAACAATTCTTGAATGAGGCCAGGGATGAATCGAAAAAGAAAGATTTTTTTATTGGTTCTACCTCCTATTTTTTATGAAGAGAATGAATCTTTTTATCGAAGGATCCGAAAAAAATGGGTTCGGATCTCCTGCGGGAATTATTTGGAAGATAGAAAACAAAAAATAGTGGTATTTGCTAGCAACAACAAAATGGAGGCAGTCAATCAAAATCAATATAGATTGATCCGAAATCTGATTCAAATCCAATATAGCACCTATGGGTAGACTCGAAATGTATTGAATCGATTCTTTTTAATGAATAGATCCGATCGCAGCTTCGAATATGGAATTCAAAGGGATCAAATAGGAAACGATACTCTGAATCATAGAACTATAAGGAAATATACGATCAACCTACATTTATCAAGAAAAAGAGTCAGAAGAAATGGTTCGATCCTCTTATTTTTCTTTCTCGAACCGAGAGGTTCATGAATCGGGATCCTGATGCATATAGATACAAATGGTTCAATGGGAGCAAGAATTTCCAGGAACATTTCGTTTCTGAGCAGAAGAGCCGTTTTCTTCGTCTGTTCGATCGATTACGTATTAATCAATATTCGATTGAATTGATTGGTCTGAAGTTATCGACAAAAAAGATTTGTCTAAGTCACTTCCTTTCTGGAACACCTCTAACAGAGGGACAAATAGTCCATTTTGAAAGAACTTATTGTCAACCTCTTTCAGATATGAATCTATCTGATTCAGAAAGGAAGAACTTGCATCAGTATCTCAATTTCAATTCAAACATGGGTTTGATTTACACTCCATGTTCTGAGAAATATTTACCATCGGAAAAGAGGAAAAAACGGAGTCTTTGTCTAAAGAAATGCGTTGAGAAAGGGCAGATGTATAGAACCTTTCAACGAGATAGTGCTTTTTCAACCCTCTCAAAATGGAATCTATTCCAAACATATATGCCATGGTTCCTTACTTCGACAGGGTACAAATATATAAATTTTATATTTTTAGATACTTTTTCAGACCTATTGCCGATACTAAGTAGCAGTCAAAAATTTGTATCTATTTTTCATGATATTATGCACGGATCAGATATATTATGGCGAATTCTTCAGAAAAAATTGTGGAAGAAAGAATGGAATCTGATAAGTGAGATTTCGAGTAAGTGTTTACATAATCTTCTTCTGTCCGAAGAAATGATTCTAAGAAATAATGAGTCACCATTGATATGGACACATCTTGAAACAAATGTTCGGGAGTTCTTCTATTCAATCCTTTTCCTTCTTCTTGTTGCTGGGTATCTCGTTCGTACACATCTTCTCTTTCTTTTCTGAGCCTCTAGTGAGTTACAGACAGAGTTCGAAAAGGTCAAATCTTTGATGATTCCATCATACATGATTGAGTTGCGAAAACTTCTGGATAGGTATCCTACATCGGAACCGAATTCCTTCTGGTTAAAGAATCTCTTTCTGGTTGCTCTGGAACAATTAGGAGATTCCCTAGAAGAAATACGGGGTTCCGCTTCTGGCGGCAACATGCTATTGGGTGGTGGTCCCGCTTATGGGGTCAAATCAATACGTTCTAAGATAAAATATTTGAATATTAATCTCATCGATCTCATAAGTATCATACCAAATCCCATCAATCGAAGAACTTTAGAGAGAAATACGAGACATCTAAGTCATACAAGTAAAGAGATCTATTCATTGATAAGAAAAAGAAAAAGGGTTTAGGTGATTGGATTGATGATAAAATAGAATCCTGGGTCGCGAGCAGTGATTCGATTGATGATGAAGAAAGAGAATTGAAGGTTCAGTTCGGAACTTTAACGACAGAAAAAAGGATTGATCAAATTCTATTGAGTCTGACGCATAGTGATCATTTATCAAAGAATGACTCTGGTTATCAAATGATTGAACAACCGGGAGCAATTTACTTACGATACTTAGTTGACATTCATAAAAAGTATCTAATGAATTATGAGTTCAATACATCTTGTTTAGCAGAAAGACGGGTATTCCTTGCTCATTATCAGACAATCACTTATTCACAAACTTCGTGTGGGGCTAATAGTTTTCATTTCCCATCTCATGGAAAACCCTTTTCGCTCCGCTTAGCCCTATCCCCCTCGTCAGGTCTTTTAGTGATAGGTTCTATAGGAACTGGACGATCCTATTTGGTCAAATACGACGCGACAAACTCCTATGTTCCTTTTATTACGGTATTTCTGAACAAGTTCCTGGATAATAAGCCTAAAGGTTTTCTTATTGATGATAGTGACGATATTGATGCGTTTGACGATATCGATCGTGACCTTGATACGGAGCTGGAGCTGCTAACTATGATGAATGCGCTAACTATGGATATGGATATGATGCCGGAAATAGACCCATTTTATATCACCCTTCAATTCGAATTAGCAAAAGCAATGTCTCCTTGCATAATATGGATTCCAAACATTCATGATCTGGATGTGAATGAGTCGAATTACTTATCCCTCGGTCTATTAGTGAACTATCTCTCCAGGGATTGTGAAAGATGGTCCAAACGAAATATTGAAGTTATTGCTTCGACTCATATTCCTCAAAAAGTGGATCCCGCTCTAACCGAATAAATTAAATACATGCATTAAGATACGAAGGCTTCTTATGTATCAACAACGAAAGCACTTTTTCACTCTTTCATATACGTTGGGATTTCACTTGGAAAATAAAATGTTCCAGACTAATGGATTCGGGTCCATAACCATGGGTTCCAATGTACGAGATCTTGTAGCACTTACCAATGAGGCCCTATCGATTAGTATTACACAGAAGAAAGAAATTATAGATACTAATACAATTAGATCCGCTCTTCATAGACAAAGAAAGGATTTGCGATCCCAGGATCGGTTCAGGTCTCGACGAGCCTTTTCTATCAGATAGGAAGGGCTGTTGCACAAAATGTACTTCTAAGTAATTGCCCTATAGATCAATTATCTATCTATATGAAGAAGAAAGAATGTAACGAAGGGGATTCTTATTTGTACAAATGGTACTTCGAAGAAAGAATGAGCATTCAGAAATTAACGATACTTCTTTATCTTTTGAGTTGTTCTGCCGGATCGGTCGCTCAAGATCTTTGGTCTCTACCCGGACCCGATGAACAAAATGGGATCGCTTCTTATGGACTCGTTGAGAATGATTCGGAGTTCTTGCAGAGTGGAACCGTGCAGTACCAGACACGAGATAGATCTTCCAAAGAACAGGGCTTTTTTCGAATAAGCCAATTCATTTGGGACCCTGCAGATCCACTCTTTTTCCTATTCAAAGATCAGCCCTTTGTCTCTGTGTTTTCACATCGAGAATTCTTTGCAGATGTCAAAGGGGCTTCTTACTTCCAAAATGGATCCTCCTACTAATATATATAAACGCTGGTTTATCAAGAGCAAGAAAAGCACTTTGAATTGTTGATTAATCGCCAGCGCGACGAACCAATAGCTCATTTTCGTGAGGGTATCGTTCGAACGACTAAAAGAAAGCTTTAGCTAACCCTTTATTTCAATTTCTTCGTTGAGTGAGTAAGCCTTTTACCAAAACCAACAATAAAAAGGCTTGCCAGCTAGCTTTCTTCAGAGTGGAGGCTGCTATTAGAGCTCTTTCCGAAAGGGTAAGACGAAGCCCGGTAGCATTGAGAAGTTTTCATGCAAGTTCTTGGTTAATGTCTTTAGTATGAAAGAGTCCGCTGTTGAAGGAATAAGCGTGGGTATTGACTCTGGTCTTAGAGATGTCGCTATAACGATCTTGCTAGCGTCATGTCGCGTCTGAGGGTGGTTGATTGATTCGCGTCTTAGGTTTCGCCCTACAACTATTCCATCGCCCTTTAGGGAGGGATCTCGCGGGACTTTACCAAAGGATGTCGATAGAGGACGATTATTGATAAGGATAGGGCCAGATTTTGAGGAAGAAAGGGCTTATAATAATAAGCGCTGTTAACGCGTTTTCGATTTTCTACCACCTTGCCAATGCCCGCCTAGTTTGCTTTGTACTTTCATTGACCGAAAGTCCTCTTTTCCTGCTTAAGAAGAGGCCTTCGTTGGCTTTTTCTATACCTCTTACTTCACCATCAGTAAGAGATGGCGTAGCACTTCACTCTATTGCACCTAGGTCTACTACGGGTAAAGGAGTCGAGAGAATGGATATTGGCTGTCTTAGCCTATTTTCACCTTTCTCCTTGCTTTCTTCTGAAAGGGGGGTAATTAACATTAGTGTCTCATGCGCCCGGATTTTCACTTAAAGGATCAAGAATTGTCAGTCTATATGAAGATCATGCTTTTACCATAGCTCGGAACTATATCGACGTTTGTCTTTTCCGACCACAAGCCCTCGTGGGAAGAAGCAACCTTGGTCACCGCCTTCCCGTCCCCATCTTGAGTGGGTCTTAGTCCCTTCTTGCTGCCATGCGTGCCGCCTAGTTGCTATCTGTACATCTCTTTGACTCCCTACTGTAGTAAGCCATGCATGAAGGGCAAGCAGAGGAATTCCTCCCTCTTTGATGGAAGGTCTGTTTTAAGAATACGTGTCCTTTTTCAATTCATTACCTCCTGCTCTGGTGAAGAGCAAGAAGTTTGAATTTCATTTCCGAGTCTTTAGTTAGTTTATGAACTTGCTTTCCTTCCTAATGAGGTGCAATCTCCCCGATCTTTCTCTACTCTCTTCTTTGTTGTTTGCTTCAAGTTGTAGTGAGGCCCCGGTTCCCTGTCGTAAGTCGCCTGAGAAGTCCGAAGTAGTTTCTCTATCAGCCCCAGGCTTTTTCCTTTCATAACTCATATGTCCTCTGCGGCTATCGGTTATCAGCTGCTATCGGCGCACGCAAGCCAATCATCCACAAATGCTAGCATTGCAAAGAATTGGTCCTCTTCGATGGAGGCTAGGGTACGATATCCATCCTTCCTTTTCAATACTCTCCTTTCTATTGCTGCGGTACGCTATCTTCCTTTCCAAAAAAGAGGTAAGAATAGTTGTCATCACTAAAAAAGATAAAAAAAAGATAAAAGTGGGTATATAACCATAATAATAATAAATAGGACTGACCTTCCTTCCAGAAGTAATAGGAACATGGGCGGTGGGAAAGGATCGAAAAAAAAAATAAAAATAATATGTGTAATAAGCTTTACTTGAAAGCTAGAGAAGAATCGCCCAGCCCATTTCTTTCTATGAATAGAGAGGACGCGACAGAGATTTACCTAGTTTTCCACCAAAGGAGGATTCAAAGGTTGAGACTTCAAGCTTTAGAATAACAAATTCAACTATATAATAATATTATAAATAATATGTTTATGTTCGGGTATAGAGCTTTATAGCGATCTAACAAGCTATAAAGCGAAACTAGAGAGAGCACAACGCAAAGGAAGAATGCAACAGCAGGGCAATAGCTGCCGCTCCTCACCAAACAACAAGCTAGACATACCAATACCAAAGAAGCTACTAGCATAACTAGCGAGACTAAAAAAGAAAGCACCGAATCTCATGTGTGAAGTTAGCAAACAATCCTTGTTTGTCAGAAGACCTAGAAGGAAGAACTTTCCAGGTCGGATTCCAGACTTTACCTTGACACACTTTACACAAAGGTCTATCTAGGACCCCGGTAAAGTTGTTGAGGCAGGGTTAAAAGTCCTTGTGTAGACTCCACCTGTTAGAGTTGCCACTCCTCAACCAGATAATTAGGACCAGCCAATTAATCGGCTTGTCAGGAATGGGTTTCAAGCCAATATCCATTTGCCAGATAGTCTTTTCTAGCAGCTAGTAATCTACGATCCTACACTTGAAGCTTTCAGGCATCCTCTCATGGAAGAGGTCTTAGATAGAAGATGAGCCGACAGTAGGACTCTCTGAAAGCGGTTGGTCGAGACTCTCTTCTTAATTAGCAAAAAAGCAAGCCGTATTAGTTATTGCTCCCTTGTTTGAGAAGTTTCTTTCTATTAAGTTAATCATAATAATGTTAATATATCTTGTATCTGCCTTCTATCGCTTCTTTTCATTTCCGCTCTTAGGCCTGTCACTGGCTTTTCTACCTCTCGATAGGGTCAGACCGTTAAAGCAGCCTTTCAATCCGTTTTTCTCTAACTCTAATAAGGCTAATAAAAGAAACATTGGCTAAGTTCGATATGATCAAGAAATCAAAGTACTACCTTACCTATAGCTATAGTCCAGAACAGCTTTAAGATTCCCTAATCATCCTTCTTTGGCAAGGTTTATCGCCCTAATGAATAACCGTTACTGTTAAGAATTAAGAAAAAGAAATGATGCAGCGAGATTCCTTTCCCTAGAGCTTATCTTACACAACGATGGATTGGGCTTTAATCGATTAAATTATTTGTAGTTATCTTTCTTTGGCTCTATAGGCCATTTACGCCCTCTAGCTCCGAATAGAACGCTACTATCAGACAACTCTAACTCAGAAAGAGCAAGGAAGTCTAAGGAGTAGCATCGAATCTTCGAAAAGCAGTAGGCTCTAAGCCTCTATTCTCCCAGGTCTGTGAACTGACTATATCTTCTTATCCATTAGCAACGGATCTGTATACGCAATCATGAAATGACATAGAAGAGGATCCGAAAGCAGTAAATTATCTCCGATAGCAGCAGCTACAAGATATGTAGGCGATGAAACCCTCTGATTCACTGCCTGAGATTGATCAGCCGGATATGATGGCAGAGCTAAGACCAATGTAAGGCTACCTTAGCCGGAACTCGTACTGAGTAAAGAGAAGCCAGAGCTTCCAACTCATATTCTAAGTGTCTTTTTTGGCCATCCCGCGTTAATGCATTGGCCGCAAGGCAAGGGCTCACTCAGTCTCTTAGTAAGCCCTTGGTGAATAGGTCTAGTAAGTGGTCTTTTTATTTTTAGAGCAACAAGGAGCTGGTAACTAACTCATACTAGGCCTGCATTCCGGATTCCGGCCGGAGGAGGAAAAGAATCCCAGACTTAAGCAAATCGGGGAGTAAAGCAACCTTAACTCATAACAGCCAAAAGGAGGTCCGCTCATCCAACATCTGATATGGTAGAGGCGGCAAGGAAAGAATGGAACTGTCTGATCCGCGCAGGGAACTAAGTAGAGGCAGATCTTTACTTCGTAGCATGTCCCCGCTCTCACTTACACTTTCCTAACTCTTTTCACGCTAACAGATCTGGGAGGAATGAAATTACATATAATAAGGCTTCTTATGCTGGCCATACAGAGACAGAAGCCGGAGAGTTAAGATAAGACTAGAAGACCGAGATTCCGCTTTCGAACTCTTAGCAATCCCGGATTGAAGGATTGATATTGACTTTGACCGGGAGGTAGTGTTTAGACTTGAAAATGAAAAAAGGAAATCCGGCATAGTAGAGAAAGAAGCGCCTCAGCCGAAATAGCATATGTAGAGACTTCCTTCCTGTCTTCCCCGACTGAGGGAATTGAGTTTCCGATCAATCTTTAGATGTTTTAGTTAGAATCCACTGCTTCATCATCTAAGGCTACCGAGCTACCTTCTTCTTTATATTCTTGTTCAAACCCGTCCAGAAGTCGATATCTTTATCTTGGTATTGCACTCCCTGAGAAGCAACTACTGTCTTCTTAGTCGGGCTATTAGTGTGTAAGTCGGGCATATAGGGCTTGTAAGTGGGCTTCTAGTCAAACTAAACAACTAACCCTAAAGCTATCAGTTTTTGCTTTATACTTACTTCCTAAACTTACTCAAAGACTAGACCTTAGCTAGCTTACAGCTATCTAAGCTGACCTGGTTGTTCATACCTCGAAGCTACTAGAAATCCTTGACTTCCGCCGTTGTATCTAGAATGACTAGCTTCTTTGGCTTCTTACTCTCTTGAAACTGGGGAATGCGTCTAAACCCTATCAAATCGGATTTCCGAGCCTACTTTAGATGAAGCTCGGTATACACACTACGTCATATAAAGATGAAGCTCGGGAAGCTTCTTTTCTTCCCTGATCTTGTAATCGATTACTCCGGAGTGGGAAAAGAAAGAGTTAGGAAGCTATCCTTTGGCCAGCTAGCCACATGACAAGAGTTTTGGCAGAGAATAGGAGCCTGATAGTCCAAGAGCGGTCACACGAAGGCACTCAGAGAAGTTTCATTCAACTAAGTCCCCGGAAACTACTCTATAGAACTAAAGTGCTCTTCCTCTCTAACAGCACGGGTAAGATCTGGGAGTTATTCCCAGGGTTTTCAACTGCATCTTATACGACTTCCCTCGGGGGAAGACTTACTGAATCTCCCGATATCCATTAGAGAAGACGGGGGTGACGTGAAGATTTTCAATCTACTAATGAAACTGTTTGCTGAGCTTACTCTGGCCTACAAGATCTTTTTAAGCAGGGGGAATAGCCCGGTGGTAAGGAAAGGAATATTTATTTCATCCCGGGTCATCTCGAAACTAAATAGGAATTTCTTCTTGCAAACATCCTGTTAGGATGCTTTCTAGCGAGCATCTTTCGTTCTTCCTTGCCTAGCTAATCCGAAGCTGGAAAAGAGTTATCTTGCTTTCACTAACTCTCCTCGAAGAAAGAGGACGTGGGATGAGATTAACTTTCTCCGACCAATCTTCTCATCATTTTATGAATCCTTAATATGATGCAATCCAAGGAAGTTTGATACTAATGAGATAGTTTACACCTTCAAAAGTGGTATAAGGACAAGGACTTAACACTCTTTAGAAAGAGTTGTTTTCTCCGGACTCTTAACTCCTATATGTCCTCTCGAAGAATAAGTTTGAACTGGGACATTTGCTTATCTTGGATTTATTACTTGCCCACTTTCAGTAAAGGATTGAGTTAGATCGAGATGTGACTAATTTACGCCTTCTCTCTTACTTTCAGCTAACCGGACTTACCGTTGCACACTACATCCTCGGCCGACCTGAAGCTTTAATGAAGCTCTTTCCGATTTCGTAGTGCGCTTTATCCATCTCTTCTACGGCATTAGTCACGGACTTCCGGCTTCCTTCTTTCAAACCTTGCTAAGGTTTGCCCAGGTGTTTTAATAGATTAACAGGTCATTGGAAGGGAAGAGCCAAGCTATGCAGATTCTCTTATACGGCATTTGCTTAGTACCCGCTTACTTCTCAATCATACTACCCGTGCTGTAAGGTCAATGCTGTGCATGCAGGTTACGTAGTTGAAGTCGGTATTGTAGGCTTATTGGTCTAATAAGTTCATAAGTGAGTTTACTAGGACTTGTAAGTGTCTATCTTTGCATTAAGTGCTTTCAATGCTTTATGGTAAAATAAAGACTCCTTACTATCCACTATCCCCTTTCATCTCTACCTTATTCCTTCTTTCTAGCAAGTGCAGTGAGTCATAGGTATGGGGAACATACGATCTCAGAGTAGTAGCTTATTTTAGGTTATTACTCATATAGTTCTATCAATCCCCGTAAGGTCTGTTATATCAGTTCTATCTGTCGCAGTAGTCTCAGTATCAGTAGGTGCTTTTATGTCTGAGTCTGGGCTTCTAGGTGTCTTAGTAAGTCTACTAGCCTGTTGTTATGGTATTAACAAATATATATACTAATATCTAATATATAGTTATATAGTAAACTAGAAGGTCTAAGTCTTCTCTTTCCTCCTCTTCACTTGCCACGGAGCTAGATAAAGGAGTTGGCCGATCTGCTAATAGGCTTATCCATAGGATAAGGAAAGGAATCCCTAGTTTTTGGAAAGATCTTACCCAGAAAGGAATCCTAATTGAATAAATGGGCTATGTAAAGGAATCACTGGTACTTTTGCCTTTCTTCCCCAACTTCTTGATGTTTTGACTTCTAGTTCTTCCTTATTTTATTCTGGAAGGCGTTGTAACTAAATATTATGACTTATGACTTTGGCTTCCGCTTCTTCCCAATTACCTGCGTCAGCCTTTCATCTTGCTCCTTACTTACTTTCTAGCTTCCTTTGTCTTCCCCTGCACTAAACTATTGAGGAAAGAGAAGGTATCAAGTATATCAGCTGGCGGGAATATCAAAGAGGGGAGGACAGTCTTTGATTACCTGCAATGGCATGTCTTTCCTCTAGGTCTCGGTAACTGATTAAAGAGTAATGGTCTCTTCGCGCCCGAGGCTTCTTGGTTCTTTTGACTGACGACTGCTTTGACTCGGATTTCTACTCTCTTGCTCAAGAACGCTCTAAGATAGGAAGCTTTCAAGTAAAAATCACAGTACAGATCTGGGGAATGGACGTGATGAAATGGGCTTAGGCGCTCAAAGAGAAATAGGAAGCTGCTATTCTGACTTACTTAAGTCCGAAGTTCTTTCCTCAAGACAGCTGCTACCTCACCTCTTAGGTGGAAGAAGAAATCCATACTTGTTGATCTCCCCGCCTCTTTAGGCAGAAGGCGAATAACACAGCTAGATGTTGTTCTATTAGCCGCGTAAGGTCTTTATTGCAACAAGAAGTTTATGCCTTGTTATGCCGGATTAACTCTTTCGGCCGAGGACCTTGTATCAAAAGAAAAAGACTTCTTTCGGGCTTATCAATCTAATCTTTCTGTTTCCAGAAGGGCTTATACTCAAAGAACTAAGTTACTTAGTATAAGTAGTATAAGTAGGAAAGTCTGTCTTCTGCCCTTTAAGACTTCCTCTTTACTCCCAGATCTGCTTAAGGGATTTCTTGCAAAGACTTAGTTAGAGTTGTTTTTTTTTGAGATTTCCTGATATTTTCACATTAGATAATTTATTTTTAATACGCTTACGGACTTCGACTTCGGTAAGGGAAAGGGTTGTTGCTAAAGGTAATTTTAATTCATTATATTATTACTCTTTTTATGTCCAGTATGTGGTTCTAACTACCCTTACGCACTCCTCTTTCCTTGCTTTCTTCCCCCGATCCGGGGAGGGACTTTTTCCATCGAAGAAAGGCAAAGGCTTTTGCGAAGAATGCGCGACAGAAAGTTTAAAAAGCACAAGCAATTATAAGTAATTGTCAGCAAAGTTGTTTTTTTTTGTTTCTTCACTGAAAATCCAAAAATTTGTCTTACTTTATATTCCGGTCATCGACTCAGCGTTTGACATTTATTTACTAGAAATATTAATAAAAATAAAGGATGAACATTTTTCCAATAAAGGATTCAAATCATTTTATCGACATGAGTGTTCTATATCGATAAATTTCGAACTCTTCTTTTTTTAAAACCATTTCGGTATTAACATAGTGGTAGAAAGAATACCATGCTGTGCCTAGACTTCAAACGGTTTAGCTTTAACCATGTTAAAGGTCCCCCATTATTGGTTGATAGAGAATCAAAGTATATTTACCAACAAATCGCGAAATGCTATGGTTCTTACATATTCTTTCTTTATTTATTCAGAAGTAATTCGCGAAATCATGTACCTTTCGTCCCTAGTTATAAAGAAAAAAAAGAGGTACAGCTGGTTGAATCCAACCTATTCTTGAAATAAACAACCCGCACACACTCCCTTTCCAAAAAAGATCAATACACCAATCACTACGCTGAGATTTATTAGATTTGTTGCTAAAATATCGGTATTAAACCCGAAACTCCCGGCGGATGGCCAGTGACCCAAGAAAACGAAAGAATCGGTTACATTTTTCATATGAGCTCCTCTTATAGATAAACTAAAAAAATCGTTGTATTGCTTCACCTCTTTGCTACTTCTAAATAGAAAAGAGGTTCAAAAATCGATTCAATTTCGAAATGAATTGTCTTTTTTCAATTGAGATTCCCAATAAGCAATAAGAATAATACTTATTGGAATAGAATTAGGTAGACGGTTTCATGTGAATTGCGAAATACCTCTTTTGTTGCAACACTTCTCCTTTGGACTAAAAAGGGGAAGGAAGAAAGCGAGTGGGTAACACTAATTCCTCATCCTCAAATCAGTCCTTCCCGTAGGTTAGTTTATCAACGTTGTGTAGGAACGATATTTTGCTATAATGTGAAAAAGCAACCTGCAAGTCCAATACCAGAAAATAAATCTGTATTTCCCATATTTCTTTTTCTTTTCTCGGATTAAACAAAAGGATTCGCAAATAAAAAAAGCGCCAATGCTACAACCAATCCATATTAAGTTAAAGCTTCCATAAAAGCCAAATGCCGCAATAAAGTACAAAGTCTTTTTCCCTCTGCCTCGGGCTGTCTCGCAATACCCTCTACAGCTTGGCCCGCAGCAGTACCTTGACCAATTCCAGGTCCAATAGAAGCAAGTCCTACAGCCAATCCAGCAGCAATAACTAACGCGGCAGAAATCAGTGGATTCATTATAAGTTCCTCACGCAAAAAAAAAAAAAGAAATGGTTAATGATACAATCAACCAATGAATTATGACTTAATTATTCCATTGCGTCTATTCTGATAGTAAAAATAACTAAAAACTCCAAATTGAAATAGAAATAAGAATATTATTGAATCATTAGATCATTAGAAAGACTTCATCTTTTTTAGTTCCTATTTGTAGAGTCTTTCCGAATCAATACAACTTGAGTTTTTTCATTTCCTTTTCGTCTCATTCTTCGAAACATCTAATCTACTTCAGTTAACTTATAGCCATTGGATTCCACATACCTGGCGCGACCCCTCTCTACTAACCAACTCCCCTTTAGTTGAAACTTCTCGAAGATCGTTTTTCTATTACCGTAGACTATATTTGTATATTTAGAAAATATAAATAGATTATCCTGATAGAATAGAGTATCTTGAGCCACACATATATTGCCTTGATCTAAGCTAAAAAAAGGACTCTTCCTAAGACTAATCAATGATGGCCCTCCATGGATTCGCCTATATAAGCTGCGGCTAAAGTTGCAAAAATAAGAGCCTGAATACCACTTGTAAATAATCCGAGGAACATGACAGGTATAGGAACCACTAAAGGTACTAAAGAAACAAGAACAAGAACTACTAATTCATCCGCTAATATATTTCCGAAAAGTCGAAAACTAAGTGATAGAGGTTTTGTGAAATCTTCGTCTTAGTTAATGGGTAAAAGAATTGGAGTTGGTTGAATGTATTTACCAAAATAACCTAATCCTTTTTTTGTAAGACCCGCATAGAAATAGGTTCAGGAAAGGTTCACTTTGCCTTTCCTCACGTTCTTTGTGCAAGTTCCCCGCTTCTCTATTTAGTCCTCGCTTTTTTCAGTATACCTATTTCGAGTACCATCTTACTTCTTCGTCTATAGAAAGAGAATTCGATGACGCTCATATGATTAAGTGACCTAACTCAGAGTCCAGTCCTAGGATAGCCGCTGCTTCAGCCAGGTCAGATTGCCTGAATAGGATAGGCTGCTACTGACGGCTCGCTTCGCTCTCTCCGCTTACACGATAGACTCCCTAAAAAAAATCAAATGACGAGATCTTTACTTGATGGACGCTGCTCGTCTATCTTTCGGCTTGTGATCAATCCATAGAAAGAGTTTTGTTTTGGCTTTTGACCTTCAGAACGAGCTAGCCACAAAAGGTACCACTGATCAAAGGTATAAGAAGCAGACAAATGAAGTCGAATTGGCCTAGCCGGCTGTTCTACCTATTGAGTTGCCTACCTTCGGATATCCCAGCTAACACTTTTCTTGACGGTTTAGAAGGTATAACTAAGACATGCGAAAAGAACCCTAACCATGCGCCAAAGAGAGAATTGACTAGCTCAGGCTTGAAAGGCATATAATCTCATATAAAAAGAGCTTCATTGGCTTCTATTGTTCGATTCAAATCTTTGTTGAATGCCTGAATCTAGTGTTAATTTAAAAGGAAAAATCTCGAAAGTCAGTCTTCTCTTTTATTACAGGTGTAAAGATCAGGGCGTCAAACCCTCTATCGGGCTAAGGAAGATAAACTGAAAGTTGTGGATCTAAAGCATGCAGCCTGTCTTATTTGGCTCACCCCTAACTATCTTTTTGAACTTCAGCTGTATCGGACTAAAACGGGGAATTCTGCTATCTATCCTAAGATGACTTTTGTTCCTTGCATTCGCTCTCCGGTAATTACAGGCAATGAAATTGTGTTTGGTCGGACAGGAGTCTGCTTTCGAAGCATCTGGTTTTTGTTTTATACGTTAGCCAATAAGTAAGTTCATTTCCACTTTGAAGACATCTTAACAGAAGAAGAAGATCAGATCGAATCGAGTACTACCAAAATTCTCTAGGAGCAGGAGCTTGAATGGGACTCTTTCTTAGGGCTTGAAAGCTTCAGTGTTCTAGTGGCTTTTCATCCTTGAGACTGAGGATCCGATCTATAGCGCACCACCCAATTACAGGTACCCGAAACGGGCTGCCCCTCCATGGAACATCTACATAATGATGGTGAGTGGCATGTGACCATCGCATCGAACGGCCTCCAATTTCCCGGTGGTAGGAAGAACTGAAATAGGTTTCCTGAAGAAAAGAAGGGGCGGATGAGGGCACCGCACCCCCTCACGAGGTACTCATAGAAGAGGCTCCACCCCCGTGATAGAAGGGAAAGGCCTGACGTTGGTTTTTCCTTTTAGTTTTTCCTTCCAACATACTATGCGCTACGCCTCTGATTGCTATGCCTCGGGTCCCAGATCAATTGGATCGTTGATCTGTACCTTCATTCGTACATGCATATGGATCTTCATCTTCAACCTCGAGATCCCCTATTAGATCTTCTTCCAGAGAAGCCCCCGCATATGCTGCCCCTATCTATTCATGATTCCGGATCCAGATATGGAACTGGAATGGGCTATGCCTTCACCTATGCTATTGGTTTTCAAACCAAAGGTCTCATGAGAAAATGAAAGATAGATAGAAGGGGGAATGCCGCTTTCATTTCTAAAAGATAGAAGAGTTTCCGATTCCCCCGTAATTGACCCCTAAGCTCGGGGGAAGAGGTCGATCATGAGAAAACTAATAGAAATAAGAAAAATAGAGATGATGAGAAAACAAAGATAGCAGAGGAGTGGAAAGCTAGTTTAAGGAGATGGAGAAGGGCTATCTTTCCTGAAGAAAAAGAGAAACCTCCAGATTCAATAAAGAAAGATATTGTCTTATGAACATTATATACGATATTCTGCACTTTCAGGGTTAACACACAAGTACGACCAGTGCCCCGACCTTGCCGCCTTACTTCATTCAGCATTCAGCTATAGCCCCAACAGGAAAGATGCTTATTATCTACTTAAAGACTCTACAGGCACGGAGTGAAGTTGCCTGTCTAGCCACTCCTTTCTTTAGTATCCGAGGTGGGCTCTTTCAAGAGCTCCTTCGGCAGCGCCGTACGTGACATTCATTCTTATTCTTATTTCTTTGTATTAGTTATCTGGAGCAGCGAGCTAGTCTGCCGAAAGCCAGTGCTTGTCCGGCTGGATTCCATCTGCTTCCTTCCCCCGGTACTGCCCTTGTTGACAGCTTTTTGCGCTTTTTGCCTTCTTTAAGCGCGACAAGCCGCAGAGGAAGCGCCATAAGCCCCAAGCGACCTAGCCTAGCCCTAAGTAAGGATGTTGATTCTCGCTCCGAGTTTTATTTTTTATTCGCGTAGTGATAAAATCATTTCCGATTGGCTTTCTTTGTTTGGTTTCCCTGAACTGAATCTAATCTTTCTGCCCTACCAACTCTTTTTCCAAAAGAAAAATTGGGTTTTTTCTTGTGAAAACTTAGATGTTGAAGCATGGGCGGTGGTCGGATGAACAGAATGTCCAAGGAAGGAGAACTGTCCAAGCTTATGAACAAGCTCAATATAGCCAAAGGCAGGTGGGTAAGGGCATTAAGGGTTTCGGGGAAGGGGTTGAAGACTGACCTTGACAACGATGTTTTAGGTGATCCCTGGAATCCGATTTTCTATTTTATTTCAATAGTAGGCAGGGCTAACCGGGAAGGTAGCACCAAAGAGCATACGGCATAGATAGTGAGCCCTACTGAGGACGGTTGGGTTGGGAAGAGAATAGCATACGAAGATCAAGTAGAGGTAGTATATGGATTGTTCGCATGTGTCCTAAAAGGTGCCCCATCTGGTTGTTATTGAAGGAATTAAAGCAGGTATAACCTTGATCAGTCCCGAGAATACTTCCTATAGTTGTTTACCACGGAAGGGTAAAAATATTATAAACTAGCTAAAGACCAGCTACGTATCAAGGGCTCGGGCCTCAACGCATCCTTTATGAGTTGACTAAGTCTCTCTAAGTAAAACAAGCTTTGTAGAGGCGATTCCCATCTAACTTGGTCTACTATCGATGATTTAACTGCGGCGAGTTTGAAAGCATGATTTGTGAAGCTTGAAGAAGCGCCTCTCTCGGGTATCTATAGAAAGCAGATTCTCCTCGCAAGGTGGTAAAAATGGCATGATGAGAACAAATGGTAGGAATGACCAGGAATTCGTCCTAAAGTATGTGTCATAGGCTGACCGCACGAGTAGATCTGGCAGGGTATGGTCCCTCGCCTCTATGCCCGTTTCCTTCATGGGATCGCCCGATTTCTTGTGTTCCCCACCCAAAAGGCTAAAGTCCCGCTTTCTATACAGAGAGATGCCCATCAGATGAAAGTCTTTCACGGTCTACAGGAAGCTTTTTTGACTCTTCTATTTTCATAGGTAAGACTAAGTAGTAGGTTCCAAAGAAAGGAGCATCTGGCTGCAATCCTTGGGAAGGCTTTCTTCGTATGATCCTTTCTTTTTTCACCCTCCGCAGGAAAGATGTTATGGTCGGCTTTCGCTCTTACTTGGAAGTTGTCTCAGTCGGCGTAAGAGAAATCCATGTTGGGGATGTACCTTAGCGCTTCTTCTCTATCCGGAATCCCTTTCATATCCCGTTTTGAGACAGCCCATCCATACATTGTGAGGTCCTCGCTGGTCAAGGTCCCTAAAGCAAGTGAGTTCTCAAGCTCTCCAGCATTCTCTTTTCCTTTTCATGTCCGATCCAGACGAGCCTTTTCTAGTCCTTCTACTTTCGAGGAAGTTGCAGTTGCAGTCTTTGCTAGGGCAAAGGAATATTTGCTCCAGTCTTAAGAAGGATGAAATTGCTAGACCGGAGGAAGAGAGATTTTAGTAAGGCAGTTCTAAAAGCCTATTCTAATTACTTCTCTTGCAGCCAGTCCTGCCTTTTGGAGTGCCCCTATGATCGAATGTGAGCAAGTTTTTTCCGGGATACGTTGCGTCTTTCATTATCTTTTGGTAATTTTTCTAGTGGTAGTCTCGGCTTAATATTATGCTGAAGAAGTAGTTGCCTACCCATAACCAGTAGAAATTGTAGTCCTTCTTAAGGCCATTCCATAATATTCTATTCCTTTTGTAAGACTTCCAATTACGCAAGCCCTTCTAAATGCAGCAAAAGGATAAGAGCCCTTTCCTAATTCCTTGCTTGTCGATCCAGGTGAGCAACTAGCTTTTATACGATTGAATTTTTTACAGGTTTCTTTTCTTACCCCAGCCTCCTAGTAAAAAAAAAAAGACTTTCCAAATTCATTTCTTCTCTATCTATGTAGTGGTCGGTTTCTTCACTCCGCAGATGGTAAGACTAGCAGATCAACTTCGAGAACAGAACATCTTTAATATTCTATTTCTATTTTCCGATTCACTGCTCGTTTTTATTACATATTGATTCAATTGGGCTTGACATTCCCTTGAAGTGAAGGGTGCATCCCTTTTGATCTTTCAATTTCGGGTTGGCGCCGAAAAGTTGCAAAAGAACTGGGAATGAGTAATTCGAAGTCTTGGATTTCGACTAAGATCACCAAGCGCTACCTCCTACTTTGAGACTTCGCTAGGGGACAGCGCACCTTTATTCGTTTGATCATCCAGTAAGACTAATGAAATAAAATGAAAGGGCCTGATACATTTCTTTCACTTGACTGATGCCCCCAGCCCAGCGTTTTCAACGCGCCCGGCTCTTCAGTTGAAGCGGGTTTAACAGAAAGGAAAGAGAAAAGAAAGATTGATGTGCTCCCCAAAGGGGACACTACGCTTCAGTCTTTGTTTAACCATCTTTTCTCGCATCAACTCTTCGCACTAGCCTCTCCTCTCAAACTTCGTCTAAATCAAGTTCTCAGTTAGGTGAGTCTTGACTCGATTATTGTTGAGGGAAAGGAAAGATCACTCCTAAATGCGTCATGCAGCAATTTCTTTATATACGATACCAAAAAAGGAAACTTATTCAACTATGGTAATTCTTGGTCCCAGCTCAAATGCGATTAGAGCGCAAGAGGCGTCTTCCCTAAGGTGGGATTCCTCTGAGCTTCTAATCCGATTTGACTAGCGGCCCTCTTATCAACTAAGTGGTTGGTCGAGTCCTTACTATATGATAACATGATAACATTCAGTAATCCCAGCCGACCGACTCAGCTAAGAGAGATGCGCTTCTCCTTCATGGCAAGAAAAGTGATATCCTTACGATGCGATTCACTAGGGCTTCACGCAGACCTGCTAGAAGAACGCACAAGAAGAAATTTCTTTTAGAATAATAATCTTCTCTGCGAGCTATCCCGATTCTTCCAGCGGAGAGAACGGCTATAAGGAGGTGTAGGTAGGATAGAAGAGAACCGGGCAGGAATTAGGCAACCAAACCCTACTATCAGTGATTTCATACATAGCATAGGCCGGGATAAAGAGAAAGCCCTTCCTTCACACTATAACATTATGTTCATAAAGGGCTAAGAGAGAGACTAACTGATAGGAGTCCTGTGACAAAGAGCCCGTTGCCGGTCCTTCCTTTTACTTTTAGATTAGTGGCTAAGGTCTTAATCTAACCTAAGTCTTATCTGGACGTCACACCCAGACCTCTTACACCATTCCGATATTCCCAAGATGAAGTGGAAGCCCTTAGCATTACTTGAGTTGAAGGTCACCTTTTTCCCGGTCAGCAGATTCCGTATTCCTTAGACTACTCTTCCACAACCCTTCTGGCAAATAGCTATCTACTGACTACTGAGTGTAGGATCACTAGAAGGCCCAAACTTTCACTCATGCAATTGTGATTATACGGTAAGCACTTCGTTACACTCTCCTTTAACCCACTGTGACCTTACCTAATCTTTTCTTAGAAAGAAAAACGAAGATCAAAACGACTAGTAGCCAGCCTTTCCATTCTTCGCTCTATTTCAATCATTTCTTTTGGTAGATGGAGTACCCGGGCATTCTCTTGTCTTCCCATTCCTCTAGCTCTCATTTCGCGCATGCGCTTGGCTTAACAACATCAAAGAGGAATCTAACCTCTTCCTGTTCTGTTCAAACTCTAATCCAATTGATGTCCCCCGCCCTTCCCCTCCTCCTTCCTCCATTTTTTAGCTGCAACGGCTTATGACGTTGGAAAAGCTGTGGGGAGAGTTCTTTGAACTCGATTCGCCGTGTGTGATAGAATTGTTTTCAGGAATGGAATCCGAGCTCTGTTTGCTATTGAATCAGAATGGAAAAGCATTAGCAGGGCTGTTTTCCTTCACATTAACATGAAAGCATTTTCGCTTCCAGGCACGTATGGAAGGTGAATAGGCGGCACTGGTCTTTTTCTTCCTTTTGCAAGAAGGGCTTGCCCCAATTGTCTCATCTCGTGCAGCAGGAGGTTGAATAGTATAAGAAGATGGCATAGAATGCATAAAATAAAGGCTCTTGTCTTTTAGTAGTTAGCTTTGCTTTCTCCTTAGCGTCAAGGGAATCAGCTGTGGGGATCTCTATAGATGGGTTAGCTTGACTTTGACTCTCGCTACGACCCTGCTTGACCGCTATGCCCCTTCTCTTGCTTGAGAATGCACTGCTGGTAGGAAGAATGCTGACTGAATGTCCGAGCTGGGTTAATCCAAAAGGACTGATTTCACTTTCTTCGTTGAACGAGGGGATCCTCTTTTGGTTGTAGTCCCGTATTCAAACAAGTACGTAATTCGTCAGTAAGCGAATAATCCTAGCCGGGCTGGTAAGCCTTCAATTCGTTCTATGAGTCCACCTAACGAATATTACTACATTAGCTATTAGCATTCCATCTTTCAACTCCCCTTAAGCTAAGGCGCACCCCCACCTAAGTCCTAATCCGATAAGCTTATCAGTTCAGTCAGCGAATAAGCCTTCTCCCGCAGCAAGAACTTCGTTTTCTTACCTATGATATATTGGAAGTATCATCTTATTACCTTAACTCCAAGCAGTAGTTATACCGGGCAAGCTTTGTATTCCAGTCTAAGGGCGGTAGGAGTTGGCTATAACTAATACACGATCAAAGGATCTAACAATAGTGATGTGATTGAAGGCTCAGCGGGCTTCCTAGAAATGAGGCTTATCCTTAGCGCGAGGTTTCATTCAATGGTAGGCCTACTCAAGGAGGCTAGTCTGGACTCGCTGTGTCATTCTAAAAGATGCGAAAGCAGCTATAACACGAGTATAAAAACGTACCAGCAAATGGTAAGTCCCTGTCTCTGGCGGATTGCCCAGGGAAGTCAGAAAGGAATGGACATCATAGTAGAAGCCGGGAGGGATGCTCGCATTTCCTTCTCGTCGAGGCCAGACTAAACCACCACTGCATTCCTATGTTTTACGGCCTTTATCGACTACAGCCGATCGACGGAAGGCATCTCTGATCCACCGATTCACCACTGAACGGCTTTGGCTTTCTCGACCGATGAGGAAGAGCTGCCTGGACCGCTAACCACTTCTTGCGGGGGGCGCACCCTCACTTACATTACACTCCCTTTTGAATGTGCACCTGACAAGCAAAGGTTCTCGGGACCGTACCAAGCAATCAATCCTCCGCATTCCCACTAAAGCACTTAAGGGGGCATTTCCGCACTAAGATATAGAATGTTAAAAGCACTAATGCGTCGGGCTGGTGCGCATAGCTCTTTCTACTGTGGAATTCTAGTCCGTTGTACCTAACCTCTATTCAGCGGATAAGGCGCATCTGATCTTTCTTCTTCAAAAGGAAAAGAGCAAAATCTTGGAGCGTCAGCATACGTTGAGCCAGATCGGACCGCGTTCGTCTTAGAGTACCATCAAAACAGATGGTGATCAGAGATGGACAGCTAGTCAAGCTCTAGCTGATGGAGCAAGGGCTGTTGTTTCAAGTCCAACAAAGTCTTAAGGGGCTGGATAGAGGTTGCCAACCGTTAGTAAAAAAAAGGCTTGTTGCCCGCTCTAAACTAAAGAAACTAAAGTAAGTAAACTACCTTTGAAAGCTCCACGGGACCACCTACCACTAGTTCTAGAATTCTTTCTTTGATAAGCAATGGAAATAGAAAAGGGAAGATGGGAGGAATAGCTATCTTTGCTCTTGCGCTTGTACCTCCTTTTTTCCTATCCGACACCGGCCGCATCAAAGATCCCCTCACGAGATGGGATGAAGTCCCACAAGAGTCAGAAGGTAAGCCTTCGGCTCCTGTAGGACTCCCAGTTATCCTTTTCAGTTAAGGAAGAAGCTCTTCAAGCAGGCAATAAAGAAAAGTAAGAAGGAGAGGAGCGAAGTAGACTGATAAGGAGAGGAGCGGAAAGCCACTCTCAAACCTATTGAGGTATGCAATCACGCAAAAGACCTTAGGGAGAGGCTGCGAAGCAGCGCAAAAGACTTCAAGGAGAGGCCTAGAAGCTTAACACCTATTGAGGTACGAAGTTCGCAAAAGACTTCAAGGAGAGGCCTAGAAGCCACCACCGGGAGAGGCACGTAGTTCTCGACTGAAAGGAGAGGAGCGAAGCCTCACGTTACAGCTACTGTGTTGACTGTAACTATACTACGATTTTTTCATTTAGCTTAAGAACCTTTTTACGCCCGGGGGAATAATAACTCAGAAAGAAAGCTCAGTAGGTGGACCACGCGAAAGGGAGATGCAATCCGAACCTCAGTAAAGATCCGATCCCAAGTGACAGCGAGCTAGCTGTTGGTGCTATAGTCAGTCCGCGGTCAGCATACTGCAAGTCGTCTTCTTGCTCAAGTGGAATCAGTTTCATTCTCCGCTGTTGACCAGGGATTTGTGCCGGAAAAAAAAGGTCCGATAATAAGCACAGGAAGGGAGGGATAAAGACCTTCGCGCAGGTATAGAGTAAGCCCCGGTCTCGCTTTCCCTAACACAAACTACCCCTCATGGAAGCCATCTTATCTACAAGGCGATTATGAACAAGATGCCTTACTATTGTCCGCAGCAGGCCGTAGGGAGGGGACTAGACTGGGAAAGGAAAACTTCAGAAGAAAGGCAAAAAAAAGAATCGACAATAGACTGCCAAGAAAGCAGCTCATTGCCGGCTCTATCCAACGGATATCTGACGCAAGGAGACCATAATGGGCAACCATCAGTTTCCTGATGGAATACACAAGATAGCTCGTGCGCCAGGTTTGTAAATATATTGCTATATTTACCACCCGCTAACCCCCGGGAAGGAATTTCCATGTTGGAATCCATCTAATACCCTGAAGAGGTATAGAGGTCAACGATGGTACCTAGGGAGGAGCGTCTTCCAAGATTCTCGTCTATTAGAGAAAGTTGATAAGAGAATATACTTATCAAACTTCTTTGATAACTTAGAGTAATCAGGAGGTGATACCATGGGCTTGATTATATCAGCGCTCAACCGCTTCGCGAGTGGAATCACTCTTGAAAGCGTGAAGAACGACAGATATAACTGGACCAGAGTATCCGCTCTATCATCCTTAACTCGTATCATCTTACGATGATAAGAGGGGATTACCTTAGCTTAGGATATCCATCCCGAGACAGCGCGACGAAGACAGGTAGTTGACCTGGCGGCCTAGGGACCAAGAGATTGCCCCGGTTTAGACCCGTCAATGGGCGATAGACGAGTGAGGCGCCTATACTATAGGGAGAGTTCACTTACGTAATATAAAAGTTTTTCGAACCAACCATTCACTGACTTTAGACCAAGTCAATCATCCTTTGGCATCGGAGGGAGACTTCGTGCCTCTTGTTGAATCGACTCTTCACTTCACAGCGTATCATATTACTAAAAAGCACTCAAATACGTTGTATGTAAGGGCGAGAGGGTATCAAAGAGACAACCACTTTTTACTAGCAAACATTGAAAGCAGATACCCGAATGACTCTTTGAACTGAACGACGTAATAAAGGAACTAGCGGCCATCAAAACTGAACGAGATGAGGATCAAAG